TTTATTTTTTACAAAGGTAAAAAGCTTAGTTTTTTACATAAATCATTTTGTATTGTACTACTACTCCTAATCCGTCTGCGTATTTGCCTGCGTTTATGTCTAATATGACATAATTGTATACACAGGGAGCTTCAAAATTTAAATTATAAGTTAGAGCGTTAGTGCTATTTATGATAAATATATTAGTTTTAATAATATTAAATTAATAGGTTTTATGTTATAGGGTAATATTACATATAAATACATATATATTTATATATTAATAATACATAACCACTTATTTATTGTTTGTTGTTGTTTATCTTTCTTATCATCCAATTAAATTTTAAACAGGTTTTTATATTCTGTTGATAATATTGACCATAATTAATAAATATGGTGTTTAGCCCGTATTGGTTTACACTATAGCCAATAAGTCATAGAAAAAAAATTAAGGATAAGATTAAAAAAAAAGTTTGCTAAATAAAAAAAGCTATAAATATGGTTATTTTTAAGTAAATTATTTAAAGTACATAATATATAGTTTAAGGTACTATATATTACCTTAATAAAACATTTAAATCAATATATTTAATATTATGATATATTTACCTATAGTTATATCTATTATTGAAGTTTTAACAGTTACTATTTCCGTTTTAATAGGTGTAGCGTTTGTAACAATAGCGGAAAGAAAAACCATGGCAAGTATGCAAAGAAGGCTAGGTCCTAACATTGTGGGTTGCTTAAATATAGTAATATACCAATCCAAAAGATTATTTCATAGTTCATTAAAGTATAAAGATGATATTACTAAAATATTATATGAAAATAGGGTAGCGCCAGTTAAGCTTTTATAATCTGAAGTAGTAGATAATCTAAATGATTTAACTTCACCTGAAGACATAAAATTGTTTTTTGATAAACATAGGGATAAAGGAGGAATATATTTAATAAGATATAAAGAGGATAATAGTATATTTTATATAGGAAGAGCTAAATATTTTAAAAAAAGATTAAGTACTCATTTAAAAACAAGAACTAGTGATAAATTTCATCTATTTGCTAATTTAGTGGGATGAGATAAATTTACCTTTTCTATAATTGAGATTTCTGATTTAAATATGCAAAAAGATAGAGAAAATTTTTTTCTAAAGGAATATTTACCTATATTAAACACAGTGCTAAAAAGTAATTTTAGTGAATCTCTCATATATGATACATTATATAATAAATTAAAAACTAAACAAAAATAATTAGAATTTAATAAAAAATATTTAGGAATATCTATATATGTTTATAATTATGTTGATAGTCAAATAAAAGAAAATTATACTAATTATAAAAGTTTAAATACTTTAAGTAAAAATCTAAACATAGCTAGAGATACAATAAAAAAATATTTGGATACTGATGTACCATATCAAAATAATTTATTTTATTATTAAATTGTAACAGATTTTTCATTAAAAAATGATTTAATAAATAAAGCTTCAGAAGAATTAGAACTTAATAGAACTATAGCTCAAAAAGTATGAGTTTATAATGAAAATTATGATATATTATTCTTTAAATCTAAAGAAGATTTAGCTAAATTTTTAAATGTTCAATTTATAATAATAACTAATCATCTAGATAAATGAATAAAGGTAGGTATAGACGGTAATTACATATTTAGTAAATAATTAAATAAATTAGAAAAATAAATACTTAGCGATATGTTTAATTTAAGAAAAACTAATAATTGTGTAATTTGAGTATATGAAGCAAATAATTTAGAAACAGTTTATGGAAAATTTAGTAGTATGCAAAAAGCAGCTGAACATTTTAAAGTTGACTATAGATCAATTTTAAGACATTTAGATACTAATAAAGTTACTTTAAAATATAAAAAATCAGTTTTATTTTATTCTAAAGAATTAACAATAAATGAAATTTTAAATTTAAAAATAGAAAATCAAAAAAATGAAACAATTGAAGTATGAGTTTATAAAGAAATAAACGGTACATTATTACCCATAAATAATAATAAACCTACATTCAATTCTAGATCTGAAGCAGTTAAATAATTAAAAATTAGTTAAAAAACCATAATTAAATATATAGATACCAATAATCCCTATCAAGATTTATATTTTTATAGTAAAGCTATAAATAAGAATTAAGATTGATATAATAAAAAAGTGTGAGAAACTTTTTTTTTAGCCTAAGTGGTAGTAAACCTACTGCTAAAAACCATCAAATTGCGGGAAATCCTTAAAGTTATTTCAACTAAGTAAACATGGTAACATAGTTTATGGCCCAGGTAATGACTCGGGGTATAGTAAAATCGAAATAAATGCACGAAAGGAAATAGGTAATCCGCAGCCAAATACCAAATGTATTCAATTAATTAATTATATAAAGGTATGCAGTTCATCGACTAAACGTTGGTTGGCACTATATTATAGTGCTTAAGATATAGTCAGACTCTATTCGAAAGAATAAAGCAATTTAAGACCAGGCCTTTAAGTCTATTAGGTCAATGGATCTATAAATTGTTAGAGGTAATGTCTTCTAACTCTGCCTAAATTACTTTTTATAAAGTAATAGGTTAAAGGAAGAGAATTCGTACTATGGTCTATTACAAGCATTTGCTGATGCTTTAAAACTTCTATTAAAAGAATATATATCACCAACCCAAGCAAATATAATTCTTTTTTTTCTTGGTCCAATTATTACTTTAAATTTTTCATTGTTGGGATATGCTGTTATACCATTTGGCCCAGGTTTGGCCTTATTAGACTTTAACTTAGGTATACTTTATATATTAGCTGTATCTTCACTATCTACTTACGGTGTATTATTAGCTGGATGAAGTGCTAATTCCAAATATGCGTTTTTAGGATCACTTAGAAGCACAGCTCAATTAATTAGTTATGAACTCATTTTAAGTTCAGCTGTTTTACTGGTTATATTATTAACAGGTAGTCTTAATTTAACTGTAAATATAGAATCCCAAAGAGCCGTTTGGTATATAATACCTTTACTACCTATTTTTATAATTTTCCTGATTGGATCAATAGCAGAAACAAATAGAGCACCTTTTGATCTAGCAGAGGCTGAATCAGAACTTGTTAGTGGTTTTATGACAGAACATGCTGCAGTTATTTTTGTATTTTTCTTTCTGGCTGAATATGCTAGCATTGTTCTTATATGTACCTTAATGAGTATATTATTTCTAGGTGGTTACCTGTTTAGTTCTGACATAATGTTTTTTGTTTTATTTGATGTAATAGATTCAATACAAACTTTGGATTTCTATTTATACATTTCTGTATTATGAACTGTATTTGATATTTTTGATACTTTAAATGATCCTATGATTGAAGGAATATTATATGGTTTAATATTAGGAGTAAAAACTAGTATAATGTTCTTTGTTTTTGTCTGAGCACGTGCATCCTTTCCCCGTATAAGATTTGACCAACTAATGTCATTCTGTTGAACTGTATTACTTCCTATCATTATTGGTTTTATAATACTAGTACCTTGTATCCTTTACAGTTTTGAGATTATACCTAGTAATGTTTCTCTTTTCTAATTGCTTTTTGTTTTTGTTAATAAGCACATCAATATACAGATAAAGTAATAGAAAATAGTATAATATAAATAACATATAAACAAGGGAGTCATAAATATTTGGTATAATATTAGTATATTTTTATCTAAAACTATTATTTAAAAAATAAATATATAAATTTTATATAGTATTTATATACCTACTTATTATTTATTATTTTTAAAAAATTAAAATATATATAATGGATTGGATTGTATAGTGTTATAGTATAATACCTATGTTAATAAAACTTTAAATTTACAAATTAAGCGTCTAATTAAAATACTAATGTTGTTTACATAAAATACAAATTACACTTTTTAATATGTAATTTGTTTCGCATTTTTGCTTTAAACCCTATAATATATTTAACTAACCTTATTTAATCTTTTTTCCTTACATAAATTGATCGACTTGTATTGGTCCTTGAAAAAGTGTTGGAACAGTGTCGGAAGCCGTATCGTTATCCGGATCCGTTGCAGGAGGCTGCAACCAGGACTGGGCAATTAATACGTATAAGTATATATATGATGTTTGTGTCCGTAAGGATTTAACCTTAGGAGGAGAATTAAAACCGACGTTCTGTCCGTAAGTATAATTACTTCGATAGGTGGCAAGTAAATACGTTCGTTAGGTGGCGAGTAAATACGTTCGTTCGCTAGGTGGCGAGTAAATACGTTCGATAGGAGGGGGTATTAAATCCTACGTTCTGTCCGTAAGTTGGATTACTTCGTTAGGAGGTGAATTGAAACCGACTTTCATTAATAATACCGACGCGTAGTATGGATACCATATATACATAACATACATCCCTATTGCTAAGTACCAATTTTCCTATTCTAATCGGTGTACCAATTTTCCTGTTAAAACCTATATCAGAACTTTCCTATTCAAATCCTTATATCAACTTTCCTATGCCACTCTATATATCAGTTTTCCTATTCCAAAAAACATATCTGTTTAGTAAAACACTTGATTCAATTTCAGATAGAAGTAAGGGTATTATACTGCAGAAGATGGTAATAGGGTTGGCATTCCCGATCGATAACCTAATTGGCATCTGCCATGGTTAATAGGGTTTGCATTCCCGATGGATAATAGGGTATTGAACTGTAGGAGATGGTAATAGGGTTGGCATTCGCGGTAAGCATTAGGGTACTGTGTATGAGGTGTTAATAGGGTTGGCATTCCCGATTGGTGGTTGGTATTTGCAATGGTTAATAGGGTTGGCATTCCCGATTGGTGGGTTGGTATTTGCAATGGTGATAAACCATTGTTTGCAGGTTCTTATTTAATACCTAATTTAATTAGAGGATCTGGGTCTGTGTTTAAACAGGAATGGATCTGATTTAATATCTAAATCTAAGCCTATATTACCAAATATCTATATATTTACAATCGTGGATAGTTGTATCTGGCGAACGAAACAGGGACGAATAGTTCCGAATAAATTGGTAATAGTCATTTTTAAAAAATAAGATAGAGTTTATTGTAAAAGTAAAGTAGCACTAGTACTACTTTATGATGTAAATTATAAAAAGTTGTACAATTTTACAACAATTATAAAATTACACCACTTTTTTTTTTTGCTTTTTAACTATAATTAATAATATAACCCCCCCCCCATGTATAACATCTTAACATGATGACCTATTCTTTCTTTTTACATTAAACCAAATAATATATCATATTTATTTGGATAAACCCTTTAAATATATTACTATATTTATATTAAATAATTTATTTAATTAATTAAAATTGAAATTAAAATAATGCTCTAAATATGTACTATGGGATTAATCAAGTTTGTTTTATATGTATAAGTATGATTTTGTTGAGAATATTACACAAAGATTAAATAATTACATACCTGGCTACAATTCGTTATCTAATTGAATAGAAAGGTGATTATGATCTTCAAATGCTAAAGATATAGGAACATTATATCTAATCGTCGCCTTATTATCTGGTTTAGTAGGAACTGCTTTTTCAGTATTAATCAGATTAGAACTATCAGGACCCGGAGTACAATTTATAGCAGACAATCAGTTATATAATAGTATAATAACTGCACATGCAATAATAATGATTTTTTTCATGGTCAAAAAAAATGCAAATATGTTAAATAAAAAATCAAAATTATCATTGGGTTTTGTAAAAACCATAACAATTAATTCTAACGATAACTATGACGTAATAATTGGTAAAAATAATAATTTTAATAAGCAAAATAAGGAATTTAAAGATAAATATGTAAAAGTTGTAGTACAAGATCCATACAACAACAGAGATATAATACTTAAAGTAACTAAAAAACAAAAAGGTGTTTATATTTGAGAAACTTTAGACGGTAAAAATATGTATGTTGGTCATTCTATTAACTTATACAATCGTATAAGTACTTATTTTATGCCTTCAATTCTTAATACTAAAGCACGTAGAGTTCTTAGACATTTAAATAAACATGGCTTTAGCAACATAAAATTTACTATATATCTCATGGATATAAAATCTAGCTTAGATCAAGTTGTAAGTTTACAACAGCATTTTATTGATACACTTAATCCTAGTATTAATGTTGATTTAGTTGCTAGTAGTTATGGTTATCACCAGCCTATGGATCAAGATATACGAAAAAAACTACGTAAGCAAACAGGTACTACTGTATATATTTACGAGGCTGAAAGTTTTACTTTATTGCACATATTTGATTCCAAACAATATATGTATGATACAATAAGTATTCATCATAAAACTTTACATGATTGCATAGATTTAGGTGTTTTATATCTAGATTCATTCTTTTTATCTTTAGATTTGCTTGAAACTGAAAATGTATATATGTTAAATTTAGACCAAATAAAGGCCTTAGTTAAAACCAAACGGGAGTTGCACAAACTTAAACACCCAGCATCTAAAGCTATATTTGCTGAGTTTAAAAATGACGCAAGTAAAAACCTAGAGTTTGATTCTTTAAATGGCTTGGCTAAACATCTCAAAGGTAATCGTAAGGTTATTAGAGAGTATATACAAGGAATTAAATCAGGTTATTATCGTGGTAAATGAAAATTTACTTACAAAAAAAATAACATCTAATACAATTATAGGGTATTATATAACAAGGCATGGCCGGGTAAAGTATAAATATTTTACTTTCTTTTCACTATATTCTGGAATCACTTTATAGCTATTACAACTAGTAATACAAGCTTTCTAATATGAAAAGCAGTATAAGACAGTAACATTTTAATAGATTAGTCAACCAGCAGGAAACTAAATATATTTGGGCTTTTATAGCATATAACACTTATATAGGGTAGGTTCCTCAGAGACTACACGTGAAATACCTTATTAAATAACCTTTAAAGGTAAAGATATAGTCCAAGCTTTAGTAAAGCTAAATAAAACGCATGCCAGCTATGATAGGTGGTTTTGGTAATTTTCTATTACCATTAATAGTAGGGGGTCCAGACATGGTATACCCTAGACTTAATAATATAAGTTTTTGATTATTGCCTCCTAGTTTAATATTATTTCTCTTTGCTTCTGGTATAGAAAATGGAGCTGGTACAGGTTGAACGCTTTTTAGGGTGTTGCTTTGAGGCGACTCAGAGGCAATAAAACTCTTTTCGATGCATGAACATCCTCTATTATTAGAATTAATAATTTTTATAAACGTAGTAAACTACTCATGATTGTTTAAATCGTATGTTAAAATGTTTACATCATGGGGACAATATGCCTGAGTAAATATAAGAAATATATCTACTCATCAGAGACTAAATAAAGAGTATCTTGTAAAAAATAATAAAGAATGATTTGAACAATGGTTAGTCGGAATAACAGATGGAGAAGGTACTTTTGGATTTTATAATCAAAATAATAAGTGAGTTTTAGTATATAAAATAGCTCTTTCTAGATATAATCTAAGAACTTTACATTATATTAAAACTAATTTAGGTTTTGGTACAATAACTAAAGATAACAGTAAAGGACAAATACTTATAAGACATAGAAAAAAATTAGAAAATGTAATATTTCCTATATTTGATAAATATCCACTTTTAACAAGTAAATATTTTAACTACTTAAAATTAAAAAAAGCATTTGATATATTAAATGACACTAGTTTAAATAAAGTAGAAAAAGATAAACTTTTATTTGCATTAAAAGAAGAAAGTATACCTCAAGATTATATATCTCCAGTTTGAAATAATATAAAACTACCATTAAATCATGATCAAGTAATAAATATTATAACTAAACCTTGACTAAGTGGATTTGTAGAAGGAGAAGGTAGTTTTTATTTAGTATCTAAAGATAAAACTAGAATATTACATGGATTTGGTATAACTCAAAAATTAGATAGTATAGTTTTAGAAAGTATAAGAATCATATTACATATTACAACAGTTATTAGATATAAATATAAATATAATTACTATATCTTAGATACAACAAATTCTAGAGCTATAGAAAATATAATAGCTTATTTTAGAAATAGCTTAATAGGTATGAAAAGCCCAGAATATAAAATTTGAGCAAGATCATATATTAAAAATAAAGGAAGTTATGATGATTTATTAAAAGTAAGAGAAATACTTAGAAAAATGAAAGAAAAATTATTATATATAGATATCTTAAAAAAATAATTACAAGATAAAGGAATAGTCCGAACAATAAAGAAATTTATTGAGTGTAATGATAGTTGTATAAATAGTACAATGAGATTACCAACATAATTGTTACCCACCTTTATCAGGAATACAAAGTCATAGTGGACCCAGTGTAGATTTAGCTATTTTTTCTTTACATCTAGCGGGTATAAGTAGTTTATTAGGAGCTATGAATTTCATAACTACAATATTAAATATGAGAAGTCCGGGTATAAGATTACATAAGCTAGCTTTATTTGGATGAGCTGTTGTTACTACAGCTGTATTATTATTATTATCATTGCCTGTCTTAGCAGGTGCTATCACTATGATTTTAACCGATAGAAATTTTAATACATCATTCTTTGAAACAGCTGGTGGTGGTGATCCCATTTTATATCAACATCTTTTCTCGAGAGGTATATTTAAAAAATGTTATTTATTTGGTGTTTTTCTTTTAATAATAGTTACAATTTTTAGTATTAATTCAGCGCATAGTAATAAATTAGGATCTAAAGTGAAGTTTTCTTATTTAAATAATAACTTTGATTTTTCTTTATTTTATATAAAGCATAAAACTTATTTGCCTAATAAATCTTATCCTTCAAATAAATTTTTAACATGATTTATTGGATTTACTGAGGGTGAAGGATCTTTTATCGTAAATAATAGAGGTGATTTAGCTTTTGTCATTACACAAAGTACAAGTGATATTAAGGTTTTACAATTTATACAAGAAACTTTAGGTTTTGGTAAAGTTATAGCTCAGTCTGTAAATACTAGTAGATATGTAACACAAAGTAAAAGAGAAATAGATATTTTAATTAGTATATTAAATGGTAACATTGTTCTACCAAGTAGACAGGCAAAATTTAATAATTTCATTAAAGGATTTAATAGCTGAGTTACTAAAGGTAAAATTAGATTAGATACCGTGGTAACTAAAAATATGTTTATTTTACCTAGCTTAGATAACAGTTGATTGGCAGGTTTTACAGACGGAGAAGGCTGTTTTACTTGTTCTATCAGTGAAAAAAAAGGATATAGTTTTAATTTTAATATAGCACAAAAAGGAGAAATTAATGTTAAGATATTAGAACATATTTGTTTATTATTTAAATGCGGTATAGTTTCAAAGCATGCTGTAGAAAATGTATATGAATACCGTATAGGTGGAGTTAAAAATTGTAAAAAAGTTTTTCCTTATTTTGACAAATTTACTTTGTATACTAAAAAATCTATGTCTTATATTTTGTGAAAACAAGTCTATAATGATCTTGGTGATAAGTGTCATCTAGACAAATCAAAAAGATTGGAAATGATTGAAAAAGCAAGAATGATAAATAAATATAATATTCTTTAAACTATAGTGGAAAAAAAGTCGTGGTTTAACGTATAAAAATGATAAGTTATTAAACTCTAAAGACAGATGTAAAAAGATATAAGATCTGAAAGAGTAAATGTTGATATATCAATATACCACAGATTTAGTTAATGTTTAGTTATTACTACTTGCAACTCTTAAGTTAAAAACTTATATAATAGTTTATAAGTTATAACCTATCTTCAGCTTTGCTGATGGTATAAGGAAAAGTTAGTATAAATATTAGCGATACTAGTGTTAACGGTCAATAAATTTCTCATTTAAAGACCGTCGGTTATTTAAGTGACCGCTACAGACTGGTTCACTGGTAGGTGTCTGAAATGATGCTTAATGTACAGTCGGTTTCTTCCATTATCTTGATCTAAAGCAAGAGAGTGCACAAGCCCGGAGTTTATGCTACCGGTACCTGGATTTAATACTAGAGCATCAGCTTTGTTGATGGTAAATTAAATTTGAAGAAATGGATTTTTTGGTCATCCAGAGGTCTATATACTTATTATACCAGGTTTCGGTGTTATAAGTACAACTATATCTGCTAGCTCCAACAAGAGCGTATTTGGTTATCTTGGTATGGTTTATGCTATTATGTCTATAGGAGTACTAGGTTTTGTAGTGTGAAGTCATCATATGTATAGTGTAGGCTTAGACGTGGATAAACTTGTGTTCACGGTAAAAATTTGGCTATATGCTGGAAACTCCTATATAAATAGTCCACTCGTATTAATTAAGATCGGAACAATCTATTTATTTTTAAAAGGACAATCAGCAGGAAACTTTGGTTTTAGTACAGAAGCTACGGCGGTTACTAAGAATACTTATACTAGTTATAAAAATTTACCTTTAATTTCTGAACATGTACCAAATCATAAAAGCAATCTTACAGACGATGAATTTGGCTATTTTTTAGCTGGATTGATTGAAGGAGATGGTTGGTTTGGTAATAAAGAATTGCACATCGTTTTTGCCGAGGAAGATACTTCATTAGCTTACTATATAAAAAAACGTATTGGACATGGTAACGTTTACAAAATTAAAGATAAGAAAGCAGTTAGATATATTTGTAAAAATACAAATGGTTTATGCCTTATTTTATCTTTAATAAATGGTAAACTGGTGAGTAATTTTAAATATCGTCAGCTAATTAAACATAATTATAGTGAACACTTTAACATTGTCATATTACCACCTTTAAAAACGCTAAGTCTAGATAATTACTGGTTAGCTGGTTTTACTCAAGCTGATGGTTGTTTTCATATCAGTGTTTTAAAAAGTAAAACGCACAAAACAGGTTATAGTGTAAGATTAGAGTACTCTTTAAAGCAAAATGACAATTTGCCTTTGAAATTGCTATATGATGCTATGAAAATGGGTAATCTTTCTCAGTACAGTACAGGGGTTTGATGTTATAAAAGTACAGGTTTCAAAACAGCATTAAATCTGATTAATTACTTCGATAACTATAATCTTTTTGCAGGAAAGTATAAAAATTACCTTAAATTTAGGAAAGTTTATATTATGATAACAGAAGGAAAACATTTAGAGAAAAAAGGTATTAATAAAATTATAAGTATTGCAACTAAAGGATCCTCAGAGACAAGCACGCTAAAGGTTTAATATTATTATAATATTAAATCAAGATACTGTCCACAATTTAGACAAGAGCCTACTTCACAGCCGCTACATTAATTATAGCTGTACCTACTGGTATTAAAATATTCAGCTGATTAGCTACCTGTTACGGAGGATCTCTTCAATTAACACCACCTATGCTTTTTGCATTAGGATTTGTGTTTATGTTCACTGTTGGGGGACTTAGTGGAGTTGTTTTAGCAAATGCTTCACTTGATATTGCATTCCACGATAAACTCATTCACAATATAGAAATGGAAGTTAAATCTGAAAAAGATTTAAGTGAAAAAAATAATTTAACAACTGTCCCGGTTACGGCCGGCGGTTTAGATCCCTTAAACCTTCCAAAAGGAAAAGGGCTAGAAGATAAAACATATATAGAACAATTTTTTGTAGGTTTATTAGAAGGAGATGGTACTATTACAAGCAATTTAAATTCAAATAAATCAAATAGTATTATCATACGAATAGTAATTTCTTTAAACAATTTACAAGAGAATGTTACCATGCTTAACAAAATAAAACAAAATATAGGAGGTAGAGTAGTTATTGAAAGGAAAAATAAATATGTTACGTGAATTGCTAGTAATAAAAACGATCTTACTAAAGTTTTTGTAATTTTAGCTAAATATCCTTTATTGACTGCAAGAAAACAATGTCAACTAGATTTTGTAAAAAACTGCTTATTAGAAAAAGATATAGGAAATTTTCTAATAAACAGAAATAATAAATATAGTAATAAAAAAACTTTCCTGGAAGACTTTGCAAAAATAGACAAATTACCGCTATATTTTGCTCCCTGGTTGTCAGGTTTTATAGAAGCAGAAGGTAATTTTAATTTAGTGTTTAATGAAAAAGGTGTTTTAAGAGGGTCTAAATTTTCTATAGGCCAAAACGATGAAATACATATTTTAAACTGAATAAAATTCTATTTCAATAGTAATAATTCTATTAGCAAAGATAAACCCAAGATTAACGGTAATTTTCAATATTACCGTCTATCTCTTTATAATGCTGAATCTAGAAAACTTTTATTTGAACATTTTAAAAATTATCCTTTATTAGGTTATAAAAATGTTTCTTATAAGAAGTTTTATGATTATCATAATATTTAGTTAATAGAGTAACAAAAAAAAATTTTTTTTTTATTTTTCTTTTTATTTTTTCTTTTTCTTTTTCTTTTTAGTAAAAAAAGAAGAAAACTGTTTATTGTAAATATACGTGTTGTGTTGTCACATTGCTTTATTAAATAATCCTTAAGTATTTTTTTTTTATTTAAAAGATTTTTAATACGTAATATATAATTATATTATATATTGCGAACGGTGGAATTTATAATAAATACTCTAATGCAAGTATTTTTCGACATTATTGTAAGCTATACCGTGGGTTCTTTTTATTAATATAAAAGGGTCTGTAGAGACTATACGCAATGTATTTAATTTTAAAAGAAATTGTTAAAATTAATAAAGATTTAGTCCAATCCCCTTATAAATTGTTTCATATTTTTTATAACTAACTAAACTAATTTTAGTTTAAATGAAAGATATAAATAGGGTATATTATATATATGTTAAACTTAGTTAAAAAAAAAATATTTTTATAATTTTTTTACATTATGCTTGCTTAGAGCTTTTTTTTCTACATAAAAAGTACATATACTTTGATGTATATTATTTATATTAATTAATATTATTAAATACAACATCTATAAAAGTACTAATATTAATTGATTACCACCTAAGAAACCTAATAAATTTATAATATTTATTAATAAATTTTTAAATAGAATTTTTACAAATAAGTTTTTATATAGTAGTATTATTATTTTTAGTACAGGATTACTTGGAAGGTATCTTATTGATAAATTTTTATATGTAAATGTATTTCAAGACTACTTAAATTGAATATCTGTTAGTTATTATGCTTTTATGTCAATATACATACATGCTATACGATAAGGTATTGCTCAATTATTAGATAGTAATATTCTAATGATGAATGCAGCAGGAGGAATTCCAATTCCTCCTGCTGGTGTAGGAAATCCAAATCCTCCTGCAGGTGTAGGAAATTTAAGGGCTGGAAAATTTTATGGTCCTATACAGGTTTATGATCCGAATAATCAGAATTATATTATTACAAATAATGGTACAAATCAGCCATTAATGGGTAAGATTGCTATAAGTTTAGACCGTCAAGCTAGTATAGGTCTTTCTTCCTTAAGTCGTTTTACTTTTACACCTAACCAACAGCAACATATATTAACCTTTTTATTTAATAATCACATAAATGTTTATGATAATCTTATGCTGGGTCAGACTGGTTATACTAATCAACCTCTATGGTGAAAGCAGGGTAATAATAAATCTTTTATAGATTTATTAAGAAATGCTACATAAGTATAATAATATTTATTTTTATATAAATATACACAGACGTATTACGTCGTAGCTCATTTCCACTATGTATTAAGTATGGGTGCAGTATTTGCACTATACAGTGCTTGATATTTTTGAATACCTAAAATTTTAGGTCTAAATTTTAAAATATGAGGAGGTATAATACATTTCTGAGTCTTATTTTTAGGAGTTAATGTTACTTTTTTCCCGCAACATTTCTTAGGTCAAGTAGGCCCTGTTTTAAACAAAAGTTTTAAACATGTATATCGCTATATGCTGGAAATTCCTTTATTTTATAATAATTATAAGGACAATCAGCAGGAAACCAAATTAATAGCTTAACCTGAGTTATAAGTTTATTCTTCAGAGACTAAACGCGATAAATTCTAAAATTACAAATAGAATTATGATATAGTCCAATTTAAAATAGAAATATTTTTTTTTTATTTTTTAGTAATGTTATTAAAAGCTAAAAATAGACATAAATGTCTTTATAATACATCCTTTTATAATAATAATAGTGGATCTAATAAAGATCCTAAAAAAGATAAAAAATAAGAACAAGAATAAGAAGAAACTGCAATTGAAAAGTAAATAGAAAATGATAATTTAATTATCATTGATCATCAGAATGATTAAAAAAAAAATTACATCCTTTATATGTTCACAATCTAAAGTCCAAGCCTGTTAGTACATATAGTTTTATAAATAAAACCACAATTTTATCTAACTATAAAGATTTGAGTGGAATATATCTTATACATAATGAAATAAATGGTAAACAATATATAGGAAGTGCCTATGATTTAAGTAAGACAATAGCTAATTACTATTTTCCTTCTCCATTAATAGATAACAGATATATATCTAATTCTACATTAAAATATGGGCACAATAACTTTGTTCTTGTTATTTTGGAAATATTAGGTAAATCAGAATTACAATCCAAGTCAAATATAATTAGTAAAGAACAGTATTACATAGACTTATATATGCCTAAGTTAAATTTAAATCCAGTAGCTGGTTCATCTCTTGGATTTAAACATTCCGAGGCTTATAAAAAACTAATAGCTGAATTTATAAAAGATAAACCAGTATCTGAACTAACTAAAATAAAACTTAGTTAATTATTTTAAGGTGAATTAAATCCTTTTTGATCTAATATGTTTAATAAAAATAAATCAGGAGCTAATAATCCTATGTTTGGTAAAAAAAAAGCCCAGAAACTTTAGCTATAATAAGTATATAAGTATATTTATATAACCCTTAAACAAAAGAACTAATTATATCATATAATAGTATGAGTATTGCTGTAAAAGACTTAAATATTGCTAGTGAAACCATTAAAAAGTACTTAAACACTGGTAAAGTTTATAAAAACTTATTATTTTACTCTTAATTAATATAAACGATTGTTATAAATAAATTGCTACAAGGAATGCCTAGAAGAATAAGTGACTATCCTGACGCTTTTGCGGGTTGAAACCTAATAAGTAGTTTGGGATCTATTATAAGTGTGGGAGCTACTTGATTATTCTTACATATCTTGTATGTGCAATTAGTTGAAGGTAATGCTACCTCAAGATATCCTTGATTAACAGTTCCATTTAATGTTGATACTTTACAAAGTCTTTTAACTAGAGCGTATAACTCTTTAGAATGATGTTTAAATAGTCCACCTAAGCCTCACGCATTTATAAGTTTACCTATACAGTCGTCTTTTGAGACAACTCTTATGGTTCTAAAGTCGTAAATGGGTCCGAATGAATTTGCCGTTGTTTTGGATCAGATAGTTTCAGGAGGTATATTTGTTGCTTCTCTTTTTATCAAAACGATGTATTCTGCAGATACTCTTAGTCCTGATATGCTTGAGCCTATAACTATGATAAATAAGCCAGTAGATATTGTAGATAATATTGATCGTACGTATGCTGGTGTTGAATACATAAATGAAAATTTGCAACATGTGAGGAATCTACACATAGATGGTCCATTAAATTTTGATCATAGTACAACGCTACGTAACGTGTAATGATTACAAACTCAGTACCTTAAAAATAACCCACACTTATTATCTGAATTTCAACATATTAAACATGAGTTGGGATGTATCACATCGTAATTTCGTAATATTACAAGTGTAAAACAATACGTTAGTATTGTTTCCGATAACCCAGAGGTAGGTAAAGAATTGCTTACTCATTTACATAGGTTGTCTATTAATTTGACAGCTATAATAGGAGAATCAAGTTATGATAACCATATTCACTTTTTTTTAAATTATACTCCTAATACCAAACCTACAGCGTCTAATTTTATTCTTTTTTATAAAATGATGAATGAGTACAAAGAAGTAGCATGAACTAAAGCAAAACTCTAGTATCTGAGACTAAAACCTTTTTTATGCTTAAAAAAACCTAATTATATATTGTTACACATATATTTATATACCTTTTAATAAAGGTATTGGGCTAAATAAAGCTTATCATTATATAACTGTACATTTGCTTTTTACTTTTTTTTTTGGAAGGAAACACCATTTCCGGTGTTCCGCCAATGCTACTAAATAAATCGAGTGCTTTGCACCCTCAATTGCATGACAATTGTTGGTCGATAGTATCTCGACTAACACTCCGAGTGTTTGGAACCATACATAAAAATATGTAGCTACTACAGCCTGTGCCTCTTTAAGTATGTCTATTTACATATACTTTATCAGATTAGTATATAGTCTATAACTCTATGTAACAATAACAATAGTTATTGTTTTACATTATAAATAATGGCTGATATAAGCCCCTAAAATAACTTTAAAACAATAATAGCCAAATACCATTTAATGGGTTTGCTTTTATATATTAAAAGCTATAGTAATGACTAAAATTACTTTTAACTATAAAACAAATAATATATAATTTACAAAAAAGTGAGAATATTCAAAAGCCATCCTTTATTAAAACTAGTTAATTCTTATGTTATCGATTCTCCACAACCATCAAATCTAAGTTACTTATGAAATTTTGGTTCTTTATTAAGCTTTTGTTTAATTATACAAATAGTAACAGGTGTTACTTTAGCAATGCATTATAGTCCTACTATTTCAGAAGCGTTTAATTCAGTCGAGCATATCATGAGAGATGTGAACAACGGATGGTTAATACGTTATTTACATTCAAATACGGCATCTGCTTTTTTTTTTTTAGTATATTTACATATAGGTAGAGGACTATACTATGGATCATACAGAGCCCCTAGAACATTAGTATGAACAATAGGTACAGTTATTTTTATATTAATGATAGCTACAGCATTTTTGGGTTATGAACATAGCCCCAAATGGTATAAATTAAATAACTCATACCATATAAGCAGTAATTATAATTTATTATTGCGTGGTACAAAGCAAAAACTTAACAAATTTAACTTAAATTCTAAAAGATATAATTCTATATTAGTTTCACCTTTAATTCTCGAAGGTTATCATTATACACAAGTAAAAAGCAAAATCTTAACTGATTTCTTTAAAGAAAAAAATTTAAAGCCGATTTATAGTTATGAAAATTTAGAATTGGATTATACAAAAAAAAAGATTAAATCTGAAACTATAAACCTTAGTGGTATATATTTAATATTAAATAAAGTAACTTTAGATTACTATATAGGGTCCGCCTCTACAAATAAATTTTATGTTAGATTTTCTAATCATTTGTTTAATTTTAATGGTAGTAGGATTGTTAAAGCAGCAGTAAGAAAGTATAATATATCTGAATTTGCTTTTATTATACTAGAATTATTTCCTGAAGTAGTAATTAAACAAAATAATAAAAAATTATTAGATTTAGAAGACTTTTATCTAAAATCTTTGTTACCTAATTATAATATATTAACAGAAGCTGGTTCAAATTTTGGTTATAAACATACTGAAATAACTAGAATAAAAATGAAGTCTAATTACAGTACAGAGCGTCGTTTACAGATAGGGAATTTAAATAAATATAAGAAATTTAGTAAAGAAACAATAGAAATAATGAGAGCTAGTGTCTTTAATAGAGAAAAACCCTTTTATTCAGGAAAAGCTATGTTAAATATGAAAAAAAAATCTAAATCATTAATATTATATAATTTAAATTACACAGTATATGGCCAATATCCTAGTATTACAGAAGCAGCTAAATATTTAAATTGTAATGAGAAAACAATTACAAGGGCTTTAAAAACTGAAAAAAAGTTATTAAAAAGACGTTTAATAGTTAAGTACGTTTAAATATGAAGTTTAATTTATATTATAGTCCCACAAGTTTAAGTTTCTATGTTATCTTTAGAGAAAAATAGTTTATTAGTTATATGTATAAGTTTAATTTTTATCTTTACTAATAAACCTGGGCAAATTATTAAATTAAAGTCCTGGAAATAAAGTGGAATAACCCGACAGGGATATTGAAGAAATATATATTATTATCATTTCTTTGGCAATGTTAGTGAAAACGATCAAAAATTTTTATTTTACTATTATGTTATTCATATTTTACTAATTACAAACAAACACTTGTAATCCACATTTTTTACAAGCCAAAATTAAAATCAAAACTATAAATCTAACATTGAGTAAATTTTAGGCAGAATAAAGTGGAGGTTGGAGGAGCAATGGTTTGATGCTGAAAATGAGGAAAAGACTCCTCCTTTTATGATAATATTAAAAAGTGATGTGGCGAAGTGATGTAATAGTATTATGTCACATGAGAAAAAACATTATGTTAAATAAAAAAAAAAGTTTGTTTTAGATTGATAATAAAAGATTATGTATAATAAAATTATCTAGCTTATCACAAGATTGGTTTATATTAATAGTATAAATAAAATAAAATTTAAGATCGTCGGTTATCTAAATAATCGCGACAGACTGGGTCACTAATGGGTGGCTGAAATGCTGCTTAATGCACAGTCGGGACTTTTAGTCATAATACGGCTAATAGAATATACGAATTCAAAGTTATTCTAGCTTAGTTTTATGTTTTAAATGCTAAGTAAGTTTGTATGTATTACCTTATGGCCAAATGTCTTTATGAGGTGCAACAGTTATAACTAACCTTATGAGTGCCATACCCTGAGTAGGACAAGATATAGTTGAGTCAACAACAAATATAAAAATATTAACATTTAATTTAATTTTAGCAGTGGGATTACCAATAATAGGTATAGTTAGTTCAAGAGTACATATTAATAGAAATACCAGATTAAGTGAAAAGGTATATCTTTCTATTCCTACATCTTTTATAGCTTTTATGGTTGGTATTATAGATGGTGAAGGATATATTCATATTTCTAAAACAGAAAAAGGTTTTATTGCAGTAAAATTAACAATATCTATTCATATAGAAGATATTTCTGTATTAAACTATATACAATCTGTCTTAAAAATAGGAAAATTAAAAATATATGTTCATCATAAGAGTCCTGTTTGTAGATTGGTTTTTAATAAAACTGAATTACAGGAAGTTTTATTTCCATTGTTGTTACATCATAAGATTTTTTTCTTAACTAAAACAAGAATAGAACAGTTTGATAAGGCAATGTTTATTATTAAAAATGGTATAAGCTTATATTCAAATATACCACAATCTCCTGAACCGATATTTAAATTACCAAATAGTCCTGAAGGTTATGTAAATTTACACTTTTTTAAAAATTGAATAGTTGGATTTACTATGTCTGAAGGATCTTTCTTTATTAAAAATAATAATGATGCTTGTTATCAATTAAAACAAAGATTACATGTAGTATTATTTGATGCTATTAAATTAGTATTTAATACTAATATAAAGTTGGATATAAATAAAGATTTATATATTCAGTATAGTGTAAGTTCTATAAAAGATATACAAACTGTAGTTAATTTTTTCTCTTTTACAGGTCTTCATCCTTTGATAGGTCTTAAAGGTATTAAATATACTACTTGGTTATCTGATTTACGTAATAGTTCTCGTTATGCTAATTTAAATTTTCCTGAATGTTAATATTTTTGTAATATGGGCTCCTTTAATTCGTAAGAATTAAAAGATAAACAGGGTGAATTGCAGAAACATATCTTATAATTTCCCACCGTTATATTTATATTATCTGCAGCGTAGTTTGATATGTAGTATAAATAATATCAAAAACGTTCAACGACTAACTAGTGAGCATACTAAGCAATAATCTTGACACGAGTACCCGGGACCTTTATAAAGGTTTATAATATAGTCTAACTAAAACCGTGAGGTTTTTTATAAATTTAAATTTTTATATCTAAGACTTATTATTAAGTCTTATTATCCAGTCATTTGAGGAGGGTTCTCTGTTAACAACGCCACTTTAAATAGATTTTTCGCATTACATTTTGTTTTACCTTTTGTGTTAGCTGCATTAGCTTTAATGCATTTAATTGTACTACATGACAGAGCAGGTTCAGGTAATCCTTTAGGTGTTTCGGGTAATTACGATAGATTACCTTTTGCCCCTTACTTTATATTTAAAGATTTAATTACTATTTTTATATTTATATTAGGTTTATCTGTATTTGTCTTCTTTATGCCCAATATTCTAGGTGATAGCGAAAATTACGTTATGGCTAATCCAATGCAAACTCCACCTGCGATAGTTCCGGAGTGATAGTAAAGATGTCACTTAATTTAGCCGTATGCTGGAAATTCTATTATAATTAATTATTAATTAATAATATGTTTATATTTTTTATTAGGATTTTAAGGATCTTAAGAATATAAGATTAATAAATATGATATGTTAATTTTAGGTTTATTTAGATTACCAGCAGGAAACCAAAGGATATTTATTTATCTTAGTAGGATCTTCAGAGATTATACGCTAGATTTTTAGTATTATTTTTTATAATTTTAAATTGAAGATTTAATCCAAACATTATAGTGATATAATGAATATAAATATAGAAATATTTATAGAATTAACATAATATATTTTATACTTTTACTTTAATATGTACTAGCTCACTCTTATTTGCAGCCCGTTACACAATGGGTGTTATAACGTTTAAATTCCTCGGCTTATGGTTATGGTTTTGGTTATGCTTATGAAAAAGCTGCCGTAATGATATCTAGTGATATAAAGCATATATTTATGGCAATATTACTTGGTGATGGTTTTAAAGCAATAATATCCTATACTGCTAACTATAGACTTGTGTATGCTCAAATTGTTATAAAGAGTATTTTTATTATATGTATAATATATTTATAACTTTTTGAGCCGGTAAAAAATATTATATGCCTTTATCTATAATATTTAAAGGCAATAGGACTAATAAAACATATAATGCTATATCTTTCACAACTATGCAACTTAGCTGTTTTAATGTATTTAGATAAAAATTATATCTATACAACGTAAAAAGGATACCAGTTAATATATATGAGCTATTAACTCATAAAGGTTTATCAGCTTTTTGTATAATTGATTTTGGCAGTAGATATGGATAAGGACTACACATAGGTGCTTATGCTTTTTCTATTGAAGACATAGATAAACTGGTGTTTACATTTAAATATATATTTAACCTTAAATGCTCAAGACGTCATAACTGGGTAATATATAAAGCCCCATATAAATATTATGTAATAATATTTTAATAATTTAAGACCATTGATTAGTCTATATTATGTTAAGTAAATGTTATATAAATTGGATTTATAGAGCTGCTACCTATAATTTTGTTTTTGTTAAAGTATATTATAGCATTACATTTTTGTATGTTAATTTTTTTTTGATCTTTTACCATTCTATGCTATATTAAGATCTATACCTAACAAATTACTAGGTGTTATAGCTATGTTTTCTGCTATTGTAATATTATTAGCAATGCCCTTTACAGATCTATCTAGATCAAGAGGTATACAATTTAGACCTTTAAGTAAGGCAGCTTTCTTTATTTTTGTTGGTAACTTTCTAATATTAATGCAATTAGGTGCTAAACACGTAGAATCACCATTTATAGAATTTGGACAGATATCTACTGTTTTATACTTTTCCCATTTTTTAATTATAGTACCTTTAATAAGTTTACTTGAAAATAGTTTAATTGAATTAGCAAGCAAAAAAAACACTAACACTCAAATATATCAAACTTCAGCAAAATCAGCACAAGATTTAAATAAACTACTAAAGGAGGATATAAATATTAACCTAGACTTAACATTCTCCCTTGTTTTATTTTTATTTATTGTGTATTGTTTAACTAATTGAAACGACATTCATCTTTTTTCTACACTTCTGTATTGTGATGCTCCAAGACCTTGAGGTCTATATTTTCAAGATAGTGCTACACCCCAAATGGAAGGTTTGGTGGAACTTCATGATAATATCATGTTTTATCTTTCAATAATACTATTTAGTGTAGGTTGAATATTAATATCAATAATTATAAAGTTTAATAATAAAAAATGGCCCATAGCAAATAAATATTTAAGTCACGGAACATTAATTGAATTAATTTGAACGATTACACCTGCCTTAATTTTAATACTTATAGCTTTTCCATCTTTTAAATTATTGTATTTAATGGATGAAGTTAGTGATCCGGCTATGGTTGTATTAGCAGAAGGTCACCAATGATACTGAAGTTACCAATACCCTGATTTTTTAAATAGTGACGATGAATTCATTGAATTTGATTCATATTTGATACCAGAATCCGACTTAGAAGAAGGTACACTTAGAATGTTAGAAGTGGATAATAGAGTGATTATACCGGAATTAACTCATGTTAGCTTTATGGTCACTGGTGCTGATGTAATACATTCTTATGCTTGCCCTTCACTAGGTATTAAATGTGATGCATATCCTGGTAGATTAAATCAAGTATCTGTTTTTATTAATAGAGAAGGTACTTTTTATGGTCAATGCTCAGAAATATGTGGTATTTTACATAGTTCTATGCCTATAGTAATAGAATCTGTTTCTATAGAAAAATTCATTACTTGGCTACAAGAACAATAGTTATTTGTAATTAGTCATAAAAAAAAAATGAATACATAGTTTATATAAAAACGCTTTAAAGGCTAATATAAGTCACAAAAATATTTTTTTTTTTGGTAACCATCACTATAACAAAATATGTTAGATTGGTTTATATCAGTTGACTTGTGCCTAATAACTTTAATAATCCAATAATTAAATATTGGATTATTATTGTAAAATATGATTATATAAGGCAATATATACTAAATTCTTTTACTTTAAATAATCAGATATGGAAAAAATAATTTTTTCTAATTAGTTTGTAAATATATACATATAGTAATTATGACATTATTGTACACACGAATTTGCTTTTGTCTGGTTGCGATTTACCAAGTCCCGCCAATGCTACTAGATAAATAGAGTGCTTTCATATGGCACTGGCACTCAGATTAGGAGTCGCAAGACAATTGTTGGTCGTTAGTTTTAAGTCAAGTTTTTAAAAATTACTATATTTTTTTCATAATTATAGTATGATGGCTTATTTGTAGTAAGCCTTTGGCCTACTAGTCACATTTTTTTTTATTATAATTCGTATAGTATTAAAAGATAATATAATTTGCAATATGATATAATGTAAACAAAAAAAAAAAAATTTTTTTTTTATAATTTATTTTTATTATATGAAAATATCTTTTTTTTTTAATTTTATTTAAGATCTTTATTTTTTTTTTATTAGTAAATATAGTTATTGCTATTATATTTATAGTGGGTGAAAGATTTCTATGTATGTACGCATCTATATCTCTATAATAATTGTAAAATACATCATAATGGGATACTATGAGGTTATATTGTCCTATTTTATATAAAAATAATATGTGTGGTATTTATTGTTTAATGCCTTATTTAAGTTAATAGCATAGGAAAGTCCAAAGCTTTTTAGGTTTATGCATATATTTATATATGTTATATTTATTATAAATATAACTTGTATATAGTACAAAGGTAAAAACCTTGGTTCTTTGCAGAAAATACATATTATACTTTTATGTATGTATCTATATATAGATAATATTACTTTATACATAATATAGTATAATAGTGAAACAATAAGCCTATTTCTAGCCTTTTTTTAGATACATTAACAGTTACAGAAACCGGCTTATAAATATCCGCATCACTATATTTTATTTATTTGTTATAAGTATTAATAAGATTATACTATTAGTTATTTGAAGTTATAATGCCTTTTATTGTATATATATAAACTATAAATAGTTTATGCAGTAGTAGATCTTGTATTTATATAAAAGGGGTATGTTGTAAAATGGTTATACAGTATGATTGCAGATCATATAAAAGAGGTTCAATTCCTCCATATCCTTGTGTCTTATATGGCTCTTAATCATTAAGAGCCATATAATATAAAACTATAAGCTCTGTAGTTAATACATATTATAATGATTGCCATTATTCTTATATTAAAATAATTATCATTATTCGTACTTATCTTATGTTGGCTTACTTGATAGAAACCATTGGCCTATTTTTGTATAAAAAAATAAGATATAAGGTTAAATTATAGGCAGATTTTGCCTTTTCCTTAACAAATATTAAGGTAGTACTATATATTAAGCTTAAAATGAATAATAAATTAAAGCCCCTGTTTGTGATATATAAAGAACATAGTTTAATGGTAAAACAGAAAGCTTCAAACTTTAAATTCTCAGTTCGAATCTGAGTGCTCTTGAGCACATATATTATTATATTGTTATGACTATTCTAGTCAGTATAGAATAGCTAATAGATATTATTTAATTAATATCGGTTTATTATGTATATATATCATAGTTAATCTACCAGTACATTTATGTATTCTTAAGTTAAGTAGTAACAATTACTTAGTATTAAATAAACATTAAGGCTTCGCTTAATAAAAAAAATAAAAAAAAAAAATGATACAAGCCGCTAAAATTATTGGTACAGGGTTAGCTACTACAGGTTTAATAGGAGCAGGTGTAGGTATAGGTGTTGTTTTCGGTGCCTTAATCTTAGGAGTGGCTAGAAATCCAGCTATAAGAGGGCAATTATTTTCCTATGCTATATTAGGTTTTGCCTTTTCAGAAGCTACTGGATTATTTGCTCTTATGATGGCTTTCTTATTACTATTTGTAGTTTAATTCTTTTAATAAGCCTATGTCATAAAATGTATATAGACTTACTATCGTCTATAGTTGTATCTGGCGAACGAAACAGGGACGAATAGTTCCGAATAAGCTGGTAATAGTCGTTTATAGCGTATTAAAAAATAATAACAATACAGTGGAGGATCATTATACACTCTTATTAGCTTAATGGTAGAGCTAGATACTTCTAATATTTAGACCTAAGTTCGAATCTTAGATAAGAGTTAAAGGTTTTATACCATTGCTCGAAGTATGATTATCACTATAGTTATAAGCATATTAGGCTTAAATTGGTTAATATTAAAAAATATGCAATTAGAGGTTTAATATATTTAGATTTAATTAAAAAATATTTCCAAGTTGGGCTGTTACTATTGACACCTTTAGCTCTTATAATTTATGCTGTTACTAGTTATGTTATAATTATAATAAAGTTATATTATATATTACTTTAAACCCGTAACTTGTAGGTAATTCCTAATGGATAATTTAAATTATAACTTTAAGTTAAAAGAGCATATTTTACAAGTAAGTAAAACTTACTGTTTAGTATATGAGAAATATGGTAAATAATTCATTAATATTAATGCTAAAGGAATAAGTGTAGTTAAAGAGAAAGATGTAATAGCACTTTAAGCTATAGCTAAAAGGATCCTAATACATTAACAGAAAAGGCCTTTATAGATTTATATAATAAAAAAGATTTTAAAGCAAAAAGGTTTAAAAGTAATATATTTTATAATAAAGGTTATACTTAAATAAAAAAACCTGTATTTGTTACATTACATGGAGATGCTTATACTAAAATAACAAAAATATTTGATACTAATAATAATATACCCTCTTACAATAGAAATAGTAATAGAAAGACACCTAAATCTTGGTGACAATCACTATATCATAAACCTGTAAGTAAAGGTCTTTCTCCTTCTCCTTTAACACAATCTAATCAAAAGTATACTAATCCTGATATTGCTAGTAAATCAGATCCTTTTTCATCTTGTCATTATACGTATAAGGAATCTAATGTAAAATATACAAATTTTTTTGGTTTAGAAAAAAAATAATAAATATATACAAAGATCCTATAACTATATAAATTCTTTAAAAGAAACACTTGAAAAAGAAACAATTAAAAATAATAATATTTTAATAGCGAAGGATAGGGTTATAAAATCGCAGGATAGGATTATAGAAGCGCAGGATAATATCTATAATATATATGAAAAACACCAAGAAACAATAAATCAAATTATAGATAACGATTCTAATACAGACCCGGATTCTAAGACTTAAAAAAATCTCACCTATATTTGTATTTGATATATATAAGAAATAAAAAACCTTATAATCAAGAGGACATTCAATCATATTTATATTAGCAACAGTCAAATATACACACAAATTACCTCCAATGGCTGATTGGATAGTAACATCCTCAATAAGAGATACTTTTTTCTTATTTTCTAATTTTCACTCACTCAATTATCTCTTTATTTATAAGAGGTACAGGCTTATTTTTGTCTAAGTAATCTTTAGTAAATATTTCATAAGCTAGTTTAGATATTGTTAAACACTTAGTCATATCAATGTCAAAGTCTAAAAACAATGTTTTACTTATTTTAACTAGTATTTGGTATAGACTCATTAAATCATCCGATAGATACGATAATGACTCCTTTTTTAAATCTCAAACCTCTTTATAAAGAGCTTTATATTGTTGTTTATCTAGTGTAGAAGGATAATAATTTAGATTAGGTGTTTGACCTATGTAAAAAAGAGTATTTGAGTTAGCAAACTTATGAGGGAAATCTCCTTTAATTACATCTACCTCGTACTTAACACTTAGATCTTTTAAGTTATCAGTCAAAATACGATAACTATCTAATATTGTTACTGAATCTGACTCCTTTTTAATTTTAAGTTTTAATATAATATCGTCTCTACATACAGTTTCTAACTTATAATCCTCACTACCCTTTAATTTGTTGTGTTCTAATAAAGCTTTTATGATAAATACGACATCAAACTTACCTAGATTATGAGCATAAAATGTTACTCCTTGGTACTTAGACCTAAGCATTTCATTAATACATGTTATTATTAGTTTATTACTGTCTAAGCTTTCTTTATCTATATAGTATAAAACAGGTTTAAGATCTAAATTAGTGTAAAACCCTAATGCATAAACTTTTGCTATCTTGGAGTTAATATTATAAGTCTCAAGATCTATAACACCGATTCTAGTGTTCCGTATAATATTTCCTTTATCCTTATATATTGGTCTTTTTATTGAAAACAAATTAATCTTTTTCTCACTAAATATTATTTTATTATTTTTAATTAATAATGTATAATTACCAAATTTTCTTAAATAAGAATTATTTAACATATCAATATCTTCAACTTTTTCAATTAAAACACCATCTAATGAATAGGCTTCCTTTAAGATTTTGTTATTACCTATCTTTTCTGTTACTAAGATGTAATCAAAACCATCCAAATTATTTTGATAAAATAATTGTTTTTGATGAAAAGTTGGTAATTTAGTTGTTAGAATATTACTATTATTAAATTTTTTTATGAAATCTATATATTGACCACTGTCATTCTTTGTTAGAGTTAACACACTATTAACTATACCACTCTTTATAGTTGACTTTAATGGTTTACCAAAATTAACATCATCGAAGCTTAAAGGTAAATATCTTGATAATCTTTTTATATGAAGATACTCCTTATTTGGAACCCTATGTTTAATATCATCAAGCTTTAATTTATCTAAATTACCATAATAAACTTCTTTATATAACACCTGAATTAAATTCAATTCACTGTCTTCCATACCATATATATCCATCATAGAATTTAACCTACTAATAATTTCAAATCTGAGATTATTGAAACTCTCAAAGGAAGAATAATTATCAAACTTAAATGCTATCTGACTACCAAGCATACAAAAATTTTCTTCTAGATATCTAACTTTTAATAATACACAATACTGATTTCTAGCAACCATATTTTCTATTATATATTTATTAAAAAGACTACTATCTGATAATTCGTCCAAAGTAAATCAAAAACTCCTAGTGTCGTGGAAAGGCAATAGACCCTTTTTGTTGCTACTACCAATATTATTTTCCATTGTTTAATTAACTGTCGTTATATTGTTAAGCGTAGTACTAGATATAGCCTCTAGATAAGACTTTTTTAAGAGGCTATTATTTTATATTAATCTCATAACTATAAATTACAACCCGAAATCGTTTAGATAGCTATCTATTATCTCAGTTATTAGATCAGTAGAATGATCTATCTCTTTCTCTAAGCGATTTATTCTAGAGACCAGATATAAGTTATGATTTGTTAAACTTTTTTCTAATAAGGCTGATTCTTCTCTGGCGGATCTGTAAATTTCTAAATGTTTTAGAATAGATAATCCATCATTATTTACCTTAGGATTAACCCCATTATTAATAACCAAAAGATGGTTATTAGTGTTATAACTATGTCTACTATTAGGTAAATCTTTTTGGATTAGAGTATTAAATAACATCTTTTTATTTAGATCAGAATTAACCATATCACTTGAACTATATTCACAATCTGAAAGCACATCATTTGATTCAATAATATTTATATTATCCATATTTATAAAATATAAAAATTCTTGTAAATAATAAACACCTACCACTAAAAATCCTAGATTTAAAATAATACCAACTTTATTAACCCAACTTATAAGGTTTAATTCATTTAACCTTTTCGCTGTATTAACAATAGCTAAAGAGACAAGAACTGTGAAACAAGGAAAGTACAAAATTATTAAAACCATTAAAAACATTTTTATTTTTTTTTCTTTTATTTATAAAATAAGCAATATACTAGAAATCTATATACTTTGTGTATATATTATAAGGTCTAGATAACCTTTTACACCTAATTTGAGAAATAAGTAAAATAATAACGTTAAAATTATTATTTATCTCCATATTAATCACACAACTCTTAAACTACTTATATCATAATCAAAATAATTAATTTTATTCGAATTTTAAACTATCCACACTATAGTTAGCCATATATAAAACTATAGGTTTATAATCACCATCAAGATCACTAAGATTAGTGAGATCACTAACATTAAGATATTTCTTAATATGGGGTAACAACACAAAATAACAACTAATAACCTGATTAAAATCATCACTTTCTCGATTCATAAATTTTAAAGGTGATGAAATAATAACTTTATTATCAGGACCAACCAAATGAACATAGAAAGTTTCACCAATACTAGAGGGATAACAACTAAAAATAGCTAAGGTTCATGTAATTCTAACCCATAAATTATAAAAATTAAACTTGTTTGGATCGAAAAGTATCAGATCGTATTTAGTACCAGGACATGAATTTTTCATTATATCTTTTTTCTTTTTTTTTTATTTTAATAAGCACAGTACTAGATCTTATAAGCTCTAGATAAACTTTATTTTATTTATTAATTATTAATATTGTAATTCTACTCTTTAGGATTTCAAACCCAAAGAATTGTACGTTTAATTTTCCTTAGTTTCTTAAGATCAGTAGAATCTTTAAGATCCTTTTTAATATCATCTCTTAGCTTAGTTTTAACATCCCACGATTCTTTAAAGCTTCTATAATTACTAAACTTATCAGTATATTGTTTTCAAATAAATCAATACACTTTTCTCTTAGTTTTATCTTTAATTCCTTCATGCGGGTGTTGGTGTGAACCTACAGGTGTAGAATATGAATTACTATCTTGACTAAGTCCATGAGAAGTTAAGTTATCTTTAGCTAGATAAAACTCAAACAAGTCAGTAATAAAAACTCTAATAAAAGAAACTAAAATACCAACAAATAAGAAGTCGGAAAATTGAGATAAATCTAAATTAAATATGTAAATAATTAAACACCTAACCGAAAATGATAATGCAAGAGTAGTAACTAAAATGGCAAAACCTCTAAAGGTAAATAAATTCCTAAAATTCTTAAACGAAATTGAACTTGAATTGAAATTTCTTTTCATTTTTTTTTTTATTTTTTTTGTTCTAAATAATGAAGCGCCATACTAGAAATTAAAGGTCTAGATAAACCAGGGATTATTGTAATAACAAAAATTAAAAATAAGCCTAACAAAGGTGGGGTAAACATGAGTAAAAAGGGGGATTCCCTCCTCAAAAGGGCGTGTATTAAAACTTTAGTAAAAGAGGTAGACTTAACACTTTTTATATAAGTAGCAATGATTTATATTCTAATATACTAATTTTACATTGTATAAACTCTATGCTAGTTACTAAATATAATGGTCATACATTTTTTTGTTCATAATTTTGGTAATTACGATATAGGATTTATTCTAAAAGTTTTAACAACAACAAATACTATTTATAATATTTATAATATAAATGCAATTTTATAGTCGCGTGATAGTTTAATTATAAGCTTAAGTATAGGTATAAGATATAAAGGGCGTAGTTTGTCTATTAAGATTGTAGATTATTATAATATATTATCGGTTAGTTTAATAGATTTATGTAAAACAGTGTATATTCACTAATAAATCTATAAGAAAAATAACCTTTATATTATAAATGAAATGCAAGCTCAATTATCTATATTATTATCCAATAGAACCTCTATCTTTAATTAGATTTCGGTGCAGATATAATAAAACTTTATAGCACCAAATAATTATTTGTATTAACTAAACATGCCACAACTGGTACCTTTTTATTATACAGATCAAGTAACTTTTACTTTTATACTACTAACAGTAATGGTGTATGTGTTTTCAAAGTATATTTTACCTAGATTTGTTCGTTTATTTTTAACTCGTCTTTTTATAAGTAAATTATAAATTATCTTTTATTACCCAATATAACATATATTTTTAATTAGATTTAGGTGTATATATACTATAGCTTTATAACACCAAAACCTAGTATATGAATATATTTTTTTTGTTAAGCATACTGTTATAGCTTCTTATAATAATCCCTATTAATAAGCACATCTCATTGGTGTAACAAAGGTATATATTGCATGATTCGAAAATTAAAATTACAGAAACTTCCTAAACGTTTAGTCTGTGGCTAATTTGGAAGGTCTCATATCTCTTAGTAAAAAAGTTACTTTGCGATGACGGGACAACAATAGTCGAATATTATAAGCAGTATTATTAATAAAGGGCTAAATTACATAAAAGTAATTTGCATGGTTGCAATAGTGCCTTTAGTTTTAACCTAGTAAACGCACAAATATTTTTACCGTATTTGCATAATAAGAGCTGTTTATGTGGTTAATAATTATACAAAAAATGTAAACTAGTCTTATCATATAATTTATTAACCATTTCTAACTATCGGCTTAGATCACATGCTTATCATATTGCTTTTTAAATTAATATATAAAATTATTTGTAATTATCATTACAAATGACATCACATAACTTCAATTATATTTTAAATCCTTTAGATCAGTTTTCAATACGAAGCTATATAAGTTTAGATGCACCAGTTTTAGCATATACTTATATATCTGTAACTAATATAGCAATATATTTAACTATCGCAACAATAATAGCATTAACTGTTAACATATTAGCAACAAATTACAATAAAGTTGTATCTAATGGTTGATCTATTAGTCAAGAGTCGGTTTATGCTACCGTGCATAGCATAGTGATAAACCAAATAAACGCAAAGAAAGGACAATTATATTTTCCTTTTATTTATACATTATTTATATTTATACTAATAAATAATTTAATAGGGATGATCCCGTATAGTTTTGCTTCTACTTCACATTTTATACTAACATTTTCAATTAGTTTTACAGTAGTTTTAGGTGCCACTATTTTAGGATTAACAAAACATGGTTTTAAATTTTTTTCTTTATTTGTACCAGCTGGTTGTCCCTTAAGCTTGCTGCCTCTTCTTGTATTAATAGAATTTATATCATATATTGCTAGAAATATTTCACTAGGGCTTAGATTAGCTGCTAATATATTAAGTGGTCATATGTTACTAAATATTTTAAGCGGGTTTGCTTATAATATATTATTATCAGGTTTTATATACATATTTGTAGGTTTAATACCTTTAGCATTTATTATCGCTTTTTCTGGTTTAGAATTAGGTATAGCATTTATACAATCACAAGTTTTTGTAGTACTAACTAGTAGTTATATTAAAGATGCTGTTGATCTTCATTAATAATATAACCATTAAAAATACTTTATTTTATTTTATAATTTTTAGCTTATACATAAAAATGTATAAGTTTTAATATATTTATAAAATACATCATTAGTAGTAGTAGTACTACTAAATATGTTGAGTTTGATGATGGCTCTGAATGAACGCTGTCCAAATGCTTGACACATGCTAATCGTACGGCGTACTTTAATATAAATTAATTTTTTATTATTTTAAGCAGTGGTGTACAGGTGAGTAAAAGATATTCTAATCGCCTTAGAGTTAGGATAGATCCCTTATATTAACAAAGAAGACTATAAATTCGCTCTAAGAAGTGGGTATCTCGTGTAGTAGTAGTTAAAGTAAATGTTTAACTAGCTTTATTTAGTTTGAATACACGTAGTCGTAACTGAAAGGTTGATCGACCACAATGTGGCCTGAAGAAAGCCCATGACAAATGTTACAGCAGTGAGGAATATTGGTCAATAGCCTAACGGCTGAACCAGCAACTTGGAGGAATGTAAGGCAATAGCCTAATGCATTATTTTAATGTTTAATCGACCATGTCGAATAAAATTCTAGGTAGAGTTTTGACAATGACATTCTCTATCTATGTGTCTTGACCAAATTACGTGCCAGCAGTCGCGGTAATACGTAAAAGACTAGTGTTATTCATCTTTAATAGGTTTAAAGAGTACCAAGACGGTTAATAAAGCCCCTAAAGGGTACAAATTAACTAGAGTTATATGAAAGGGAGCTCTTAGGTACTGTTGAGTGTAGAGATGAAATTCTGTGATACCAGATGATTGGCACGGGTCTATGCGAAGGCATCTCCTTATGTAATAACTGACGTTGTAGGACGAAGGCTTTTGAAGTGAACAGGATTCGATACCCCAGTAATCTAGGCAGAAAATGATGAGTGTCATAGGTTAAATATAATTTAGTCTATAAATGAAAGTGTAAGCATTCCACCTCAAGAGTAATTTGGCAACATTGGAACTGAAATCATTAGACCGTTTCTGAAACCAGTAGTGAAGTATGTTGTTTAATTTGATGATCCGCAAAGAACCTTACCACTTTTAATAATGTTAAAATTATTATTTTTTTTTTTTTTTACATTGTTAAAATTATTATCTTGAATAAATATTTTTTTAATATTTACAAGTGTTGCACGGCTGTCTTCAGTTAATGTCGTGAGATTTTGGTTAGTTCCATTAAATTAACGAAAACCCTTACTTTATTTTTATATAAAGTTGTTCACCGTTATATTGGATATGATAATAGGGACCAGGACAAGTCATCATGACCTAAATATTGTGGGCTATAGACGTGCCACATAAGCCTTACAAAAGGATGCTAAATTGCGAAATTAAGCTAATCCCCTAAAATTGGGTATACACATTATGGATTGTAGTCTGTAATTCGACTGCATGAAATAGGAATTACTAGTAATCGTGAATAAGTACGTCACGGTGAATTTGATCTCAGATAGGTACTAACCACTCGTCAGGCGCTGAAATTAGTGTGCGCAATAAGTTTGGTTACCGTTTTCTCAATTTGGATAATTAGATCTTAAAATTAAGCTAAGTGATCTTCGTATGAGTGACTCTGATTAGTGTTAAGTCGAAATATGGTTCGTGTAGTGGAAATTGCACGGGAATAATAAATATTAAAAATAAAATATTTTAAATTATGCTCTAGAGCATAGTTTAAAAAATATGTTTTAAATTTTGCTCTAGAGCAAAATTTAAAACATATAAGGAAGGTACCGTTTGTTGGTTTGACGGGTGGAGCTGTAAATTCAATAGCTATTGACCACAAGAGTTCGATTCTCTTATTTTCCTCCTTAAATAAAAAAAACATAGTAAAAACTATAGGATAATAAGGATATAAGTACAAAATAGTGTTTAAACATAATTATTGTTTAGTTTGGAGTATAAAGCGAAATAAGCACAAGTCTCGTGTGTATATTACATGTTGGAAAAAAAAAAGTAAATCATAAGACTAATAATTGTTATACTGTGGATTTAGCTACAAGGTTTATTTAATATTTTTATTAAAAGGTTTTCATATAAGTAGTATGCTTATATGCCTATATTACTAGTCTTGTTAAAATATGGTCATAATAACTTGAACATAGGCATAAAGGAAATTATGCTTTAATAATACTATTAAAATATAACAGTTAGATATGGACAGTATTAATTACTATTATTATCTAAAGGTAGTATATTCACCCTTCGAGTATAAACACACATAATAAAGCTTGTTAAACATAGCTAGTCCTATTGTATGATAGTTCCACTGTAGCTCAGGATAAAAAAGATATATAAGTTGTTACTTTATATATTAAAAAATAAAAATAAGGAAACTCCCATTATTGGTAAGATGGGTTGAGCTGTAAACTCAATAGTTTATACTTTTAAGAGTTCGAATCTCTTGTTTCCTAATGTAGTCAAAGCCTTTATAGCTCAACGGTATTTACTATTAATGGCTCTAATCTATTGTTGGCTAATGTAGTTAAAGCCTTTATAGCTCAACGGTAGAGCGAAATACTGTTAATATTTTCATAAGTGTTCGATCCACTTTGAAGGCGTACTATAAATCTTAAACTATGCGTGTTAGCTAAATAGGTATAGCACTGTGCTACGACCACAGTTAATGTAAGTTCGAATCTTACACGCGTAAGGTTTATTATTTCACTTTTATTTTAAATAAACATCCTTGTTAAATTAATTTGGCTCTCGTTCTCCTTCTAATTATCCTTTATGTTAAGGATTCTTAGAATAAAAAGTAAAATGTAAACCATTTACTTGTTATAAACATAGGTAACAATTTATTTTTTTGTTATTTTTTCATTACTACTAAATCAAATATAGGCTGGAGATATATACATAAGGTATTAATAATATGAATTTTAGTTTTTTCGTTGTAACAGAAAATCATACTAATGGTTACGTGGACTATATTATAGATTCTTTTTTTTTTTTTTCTATATTTGCTACTATATGCGTTATAATAAATAAAAATCCTATAGTGTCTGTACTATTCTTAATATTCTTATTTATAATTATAGCTAGTTATCTTATTACTTTAGGATTAAGTTATATAGGCTTATCTTATCTGTTAGTTTATGTCGGAGCTGTCTCAATATTATTTCTTTTTATTTTAATGCTAATTAATGTAAGAATATCTGAACTATTAAGTAATACTGGTAATAGTATATTATTAGCCATAGTAATCGCTATATGTTTTATTTATACTGTAAATCAAGTATTACCTGACAGCTTAGCTGCTTATAGCAACTACATTGATTATTTAAGCAGTTTATTTTACGGTGTTAGGTTTTCAGTTGAATACATAGATTATGTTTTTAAAATTTTGAATATTAATAATTATACTTCACCATCATTAGTTACAAGTAATATTTGGGATGGTAGCCTAGGTGAAACTACACATATCACAGCTATAGGTAATATCATGTATACTGGATATATGATGTGACTTATTGAAGTTTCTGTCTTATTACTGGTAGCTATGGTGGGTTCAATTGTTATTACAATAAAAAAAAGTGAAATGGAATTAAAATCTTCAGGTACAGAATTGGATATCTCTGGAGTAATATATGGAATGAACATGGACACGGCTTTTATAAGGAGAGATTCACATACATAATCAGATAGATGCTCATAATCAAGTTATGTATTTAAGATAAACCTTATGTGTTTTACTGGAGATACTTACAACTGGTGTTGATCCTGGCCAGGTTCATATGGTTATTATTGGTATTTATATAGATAGTATTATTATTTTTATAGGCGTCAAGATTGTGACAGTAATACTCGATAACAACTCTTGTTGTTATCTGTGACTAAAATATTTTTATATGCTTAAAAAAACCTTACTATATCTTGTTACACTTATATTTATATACCTTTTAATAAAGGTATTAGGCTAAATAAAGCTTATTATTATAATACTGTACATTAGCTTTTTACTTTTTTTTTGGAAGGGAACACCATTTCCGGTGTTCCGCCAATGCTACTAGATAAATAGAGTGTTTTCATATGGCACTGGCACTCGGATTAGGAGTCGCAAGACAATTGTTGGCCGTGCCGATAGTATTAGTTCCTGTTTTTTTTTTATGCTTTATTTAGTAGAAACTACGAGACTTTAGTTTAATGGTAAAACGTGTGACTTTTAATCACCAAAATATGGGTTCAAATCCCATTGGTCTTATAGTATATAATAAGATACTATAGGTTTATAAGTGCTTTTATAATTATAAACCTATAATATTTAAAAGAAATTAGCTCAATGGTAGAGCTACCGTTTTACACACGGTGGGTTAAGTGTTCAAATCACTTATTTCTTAACTTGTGACCTATAATAGGCAACTGTTCTGATTTTTATTTATGTTATAGCAGGTTTATATATATATATCTTTTTCTTACGTGTTTATAAACATACTTTGTGGCTTTATAAATTTATACAAAAAAAGTAATTTTAATAGGCAACTATTATCTTAAATATAAGATTGAAATATACCAATATTATCTTATTTTTGTTATGACAATGATAACTAGAAGTCATTTTCAAGCTCATCCTTTTCACCTTGTTTCTCCATCACCATGGCCAATAAATACTTGTATTTCTCTTTTAACACTTACAACTTCAGGTGTTTTAAGTATGCATGGGTTTATTATAGCAGTAAACTTTTTAAATATAGCCTTAATAGCATTAATTAGCTCTATGACACTATGATTCAGAGATGTGATTTCGGAATCTACCTATCAGGGTTTTCATACTTTAGCCGTGCAAAGGGGTATAAATATGGGAGTTGGTTTATTTATAGTTAGTGAAGCTTTATTTTTTTTAGCTATCTTCTGAACTTTCTTTCATAGTGCTTTATCTCCTACTATTGAACTGGGTGCTAAATGACCTCCACTAGGTGTAGATTCAATAAATCCTTTTGAACTACCTTTATTGAATACAATATTATTGTTATCATCTGGTTTTACAGTCACTTATGCTCATCACTCTATAATACAAGGAAATAGAAGTGGAGCTTTGTATGGTTTAATTTTAACGGTAACATTAGCTTTTTTTTTTACGGTTTTGCAAGCTGCAGAATATTCCGTTTCCTCTTTTACAATATCTGACAGTTCATTTGGTTCTTGTTTTTATTTTGGTACAGGCTTTCATGGGCTACATGTTATGATAGGTACTGCTTTTATCGCAGTAGGGTTATGACGAGTACTAGCCTACCATTGTACTGACAATCATCATTTAGGACTTGAATCTTCAATACTTTATTGACATTTTGTAGATATTGTATGGTTATTCCTTTTTATATCTATGTATTACTGGGGATCTTAGTAAGATGCCCAGTTAGAGTTTATATTGTTTATAATTATTTATTTGAAACTATAGGTGATTTTGATGAGTTGGACTCAGAGTCGGATACGGAAACAATAACAAATGAGGTTATGGAAATGGAGCGTAAAGAAGAGCTTAAAAATACTATTGATGACGCAGAAAATAATTTAAAAGAGGTAGAAAAAGCTCTAGAGCTAGATAAAAATTTACCTCTAAACCGAAAGCATAATAACCGTCATTTAAATCACATAAAGGAAGAATTCTCATCTTTCTTGGACAAAAAATCAGGTAGTGATATTACACAGAGTTTAGAAGAGATTGAGGCTATGTTAAAAGAAGAAATTGATTCTTTAAAAAATGACATTTACGGAGATCAGGTGGATAAATATACAGATCAACCAGATAGCCCTGATATAACGGATAAAGATGAAAACAATGATAAAAGGGATAAACCCGAAAATGAAGATAAAAATAATCAACCTGTAAAGTCTTATGAGAGAACTGATAAATATGATAAGTCTGAAGACAATACTAACCAACCTAAAGACAAAAAAGATTTTTATCCTGTTTTTATTGAACAGGAAATGCCTGGTTTTCTAGATGATTTAGATTAATTGTTTTTAATATAAACAAATACATAATTATATGTTTGTTTTTTAATACTTTTGTTATTTCATTATTGCTCTATAACATTAAATGTTATATTTTTTGTAACATATGTATTTTTATAAACAGATATTTGTTTTTAATACAGTTAAATTTGTTTATTTTTTTAATTCACTATATAAATATATAAATTATATAGATTTATCTTGTAATTATAATATATTTTATATAATTAAATATTATATATTTAAATATATAGGGTCTGGTTTAATATCTATCCGATATATATTAAATATATAAACGGCCATAGGTTAATGGTAGACCGTTCGTCTTCCACACGATGTGTGTCGATTCAAATTCGGCTGGCCGTAATTTATTTAAAGGGTTAGTAACTTAATTGGTAAAGGGCTTTCTTGTCGAGAAAGTAGATGCCGGATCGTGGCCGGTCTGACTCGTTTTTATTTTAAAATATATATATATTTATATTTATATATAGGAAAAGTTGCTATTGGTAAAGCGAGATATTTGCTAAATATTGTGTAATAAACACATGGATGTTCGAATCATCTTTTTTCCGAAAAAAAAAGCAAAGATGAGCTAATATGATTCTTAATATTTTTATTTTTATTAAATATAAGGGCTGTTGTTACAGTTATGGTTACCGTTACCCTAAATTTTTATAACCGTTATTATATCTTGTTATTATAAGTTCCAATCTCACTGTATTTCTATTATAGTATACTGCTCAATATTTTTAACAATCATAAACAAAAAAACAAAATTGTATATATATAATCAGTATTATAAAATATAATATATATATAATTATATAGGTAGTTTATAGATAAATGGTGTATATAAAGGTTCCTTAACTTAATAGGTAAAGTATACTTTTGATAAAAGTAGGTTTGGCGTTCAAATCGCTGAGGAATCATATTTAGTTTTTGTTATTCTATTAATTATAACTTAGGATTTTTATTTTACCTTAAATTTCTTCAATCACAAGGCTATAAACCCATTAAAGAGAATTGACCGAGTGGTTTAAGGTGATAAGCTTGAGACTTACTTGATCAAAATGATCACATCCGTTCGAATCGGATATTCTCTGCATTTAATCTAATTTTTGTCATTTTTTTTTTTAACATCATATAAGGTACATATTTGGTAATTGTTTAGCTAACATTTTTATAAAAAATATTCATCATCTGATCATGATAAATATATTTATATACACGGGTTAGAGCCTGGTTGGTTAGGCGCCTCATTTGGGTTGAGGATTTTTTATGTTCGAATCATAATAACCCGAAAATTATTACTGTATAAAGTACAACATTAATGTGAATAATATGGATAGTATTGTTTTGTCGTTAAATATTTTTAATGGCGGCAAGTATACAAAGAAGCTATTATGGATTCACAGCTATATATCAAAGAGAGAATAAAACTTTTAATTTTGAAATCACACCTTTTATTATTTTTTCTTTTGTTTTTAATCATTATTCTTTAATGATGATAATAATAGGATTTAAAAAGTAAATGGGCTGTTAGTAGATGAACTCTAATTAGAAATTAATTAAAAAAAACGAAGTGAATTGAAATATCTTATTAACTTCAGGAAAACAAATCAAACGAGATTCTGCAAGTAGTGAGAATGAAAGAGGAATAGCCTAATTAAGTAAAATGGAGTACATATCTGTTTGAATATAAAGGGGAACCTTCCTCTAAGGCTAAATATGATATATAAGCGATAGTTGGAAGTACCGTGAGGGAAAGGATTGAAATAGTAGTTTTATAAGCAGCTCGAGCGAAATTTAAATAAACAATGAGAGCGTACCTTTTGCATAATGGGTCAGCAAGTTAATATTAGACGCGAGCAGTTAAGCGAAGATAAACCAATTATGAAATAATGATATAGTATCTAAGATTAGACCCGAAGCCTAGTGATCTTACCATGATCAGGGTTATAAAAGCCCGGACGGTTTATCGTTGTAAAGATATCCGATGAATTGTGGTATGTTAGTGAAAGATAATACTGACTAGGATAGCTGGTCGGATAAAAGAAAAGAATTGATATTCTTTCTTGGCCAGATTGTTGTTGTTAACCTACAGCTATAAACCATCAAATTGCGGGAACACCTTAAAGCAATTTCAACCAAACGGAAATAGCAATATATTTCGTGGCACAGGTAATGACTCGTGGTATGGTAAAATCGAAATTGATAGCGAAAGCGAATAGGTAATCCGCAGCCAAGCGCCTATTATATTATCTATTGGTAAAATATAGGTGTGCAGTTCATCGACTAAACGTTGGTTGGCGCAAGCTTAAGATATAGTCAAGCCTCACTTGAAAAAGTGCAGGGTGTTATAGTATAATTATGTGTCTTTATTTTATTTTATTTTATTTTATTTTATTTATTTACAAAACAATTACAATAAAATTGGATTATTATTCAATTTTTCTCGGACGAATAAAAAGGTGATTAAACCTTATTATTAAATTGATGAGTTTTTATTTATATATAATAGCAGATATTATATAGAAGTAAATATCCGTAGCGGCTACAAGCAAGGTACACGTAGAAAGGTACTCGGGTCAGAAGAAGGCTAGCTCCCTAACCTTTTGATAGAATTGATAATAAATAATTATCTGAAGTCACTGAGTATATATGGTATAATTACAAAAAAAAAATAACGCTACTACAAATTACATCTTTCTACAAAAAAATAACTTTGTATCTTTTTCATCTAAATATAAAGAGGATTTAGCCCCAATAAATAGCAACAATGAGGTAAAACCAGTGGTTTCTTATTCTAATTCTGATATCTGTAAACCTTTAATTATTAAAGATAATAATAATAAATCTGGAGTTTATCGTTGAATTAATAATGTAAATCATAAAACTTACATAGGTAGTTCAGTTAATTTGACCGCTAGATTCTATGTCTATTTTAATTTAGCAAAACTTACAAACAAAAAATCAAATATATATAGTGCACTTTTGAAACATGGTTATTCAAACTTTAGTTTGGAAATACTCGAATACTGTGAAAAGACAGATGTACTATCAAGAGAGCAATACTTTATTTATTTATTAAAACCAGAGTATAATATGTTAAAGTTAGCAGGTTCATCATTTGGTTATAAACATACTCAAGAAACTTTAGATAAATTTAAAAGCCGTAAGGTAAGTGAAGAAACACGTAAAAATTTATCCATAGCTGCTACAGGTAGAATTATTACAGATGAGGAAAAATTAAAAATTTCTGAAGCTCGTAAAGGTCTCAAACTTTCTATGGAAACACGTGCTAAGTTGTCTGCAGCTACCACATTAATTAAAGGGGTATCTGTTGTAGTTAAAAATGTTAACACGTATGAAGAAATACTGTATCCAACTTTAACTGCTGCAGCCGTAGCTTTAGGTGTAAGTCGAACAGCGGTAAAAAAAGCAGCTGATTCAGGTAATACACTAAAAAAGATGTATATCATACAAATAAATAAAATAAATAAATAAATAAAAGAAATAAATTAAATAAAAGATTAATTACTATACTACCCGTTAAATGGATAGTGTTTATAACTATTTAGGGAGAAGTACCTATAATCTGCCTTACTAAAAAGGCTAAATAGGTAGATCTGTTTCCGCGAAACCTATATAAGTAGGTAATTTAAATTACATCATAGCAGGTACAGAATTGTGGTCTCATATAGCTAACATGTTTATGAAATAGATATGTTATCTGTAGACATTGGGGGATCGTGAAGATTCTATCAGTGAGTATTTGTTCTCGGAAGGGCTAAGATTAATATTAAATAATCAGACATAGTACGCAAAGGTACTTACAGCCTTATAGTAGAGTGAACCTTCTGCTAGTTTTTATAATTTTAGTGTTGATGCTCCGCAAGGATTAAAGATATTAAAAACTTGGCTTTGCCAACAGATAATTATAAAAGCAAAACCTTCAAATTGACGGGAACGCCCTAAAGAAATTTCAACCAAACGAAAATGGTAACATTATTCGTGGCACAGGTAATGACTCGTGGTAAGGTAAAATCGAAATTTATAAATTAAATTTAATGGGTAATCCGCAGCCAAGCACCATAATGTTTATAATGGTGTGCAGTTCATCGACTAAATGTAGGTTGACATCATAAAAATAGATTATGATGTTTAAGATATAGTCAAGCCTCATCTGAAAAGATGCAACGGCAATAAAGTAATTTTAATAATACAATATGTTTTTTTTTTGCCAGTCGACTCTTGTAAAAGACTTAACACCGACAAGCGACTATCTTTCGAAGGGTAAATCATATTGTGACTGGGCTGACACCCCGCACATTGATTGTTAATAGGGCTAAGGTACTGCAAGATGCGATGTCAATCAGCTTGCATATATGAATATATATGCCGGACCTAGTGGAGACTCTAGGAATCCGATAAGTGAACTTGCTAATTTAGTAATTAACATGATCCACGTTTGGTATGAGACAAACACTAATCTGTCGACATTACAAATTTAATAATAATAAAAGTTACAAAATTTAACAGTAATAATAATAATTTAATATCTAATGATACATTGGTTTCTCCTGTTAAAACTTATAAAAACTCAGAAGTTTTAAAGAGTCAGGTATTAAATGATAATAAGAATAAATCCGGAATTTATTGTTGAACAAATAATCTTAATGGTAAAACGTACGTAGGAAGTGGAATAAATTTAGCCAAAAGATTAAGGAGCTATTACAATAGAAATGAATTAAATAGAAATTCTAGACCCATAACTGAAAGTTTATTAAAATATGGATACCATAATTTTACATTAGATATTTTGGAGTATTGTTCAGAAGATAAACTTATTGAAAGAGAACAGTTTTATCTTAATATACTGGTTCCATAATATAACATATTAAAGTATGCAAACTCTTTACTTGGTTTTAAGCACAGTAAGGAAACAATAGAAAAATTAAAAGAAAGAGTTATTTCATCTGAACATAAAGAATTATTATCTTTAGTTCATAAAGGAAAAGTTGTTAGTCAGGAAACTAAAAATAAATTAGCTTCTGCAACTACAAATTACAAAAAAGATAACCCATTAACACCTGAGGCTTTAACTAATATAAAAGCTAAAACTATAGCACGTGAAGGAGTATCGGTTTCAGTTTTAAACAATAAAACTAAAGAATGTAAAGAGTTTACAACTCAAACTGAAGCAGGGCAATTTTTGGGTATTACGAGACAAGCAGTTCATAATGCTATTAAAAGAGGTACATTAGTAAATGATATGTACCATATAACAAAAAAACAAAAATAAAATTACTTTAGTTTTAGTTAATAACTAAAACCAGGTTTTAAACCTGTTGTCTAAATGGATAGTTATAATACAACTATTTAGGGAGAAGTTTATTAAAGTTGGTCTATCTGACGCTTTGCGATAGAACAAAATAATAAATTCTGTGTATGTCTAAAGGGAAACAGCCCAGAACAAGAGTTAATAAGGTTCCAAAATTATTGTTAAGTGAAATAAAAGTAGTATTTGTCCCAGACAACCAGGAAATAGGCTTAGAAGCGGCCATTTTTTGAAGACCTCGTAGCAGAGCACTGGTTTGTAGACTGTTTATATGATTTACAAGGATAAAGCACTGAAAATTTAACGGATCTAAACAATATACCGAAACCTTGTCCATATATATTTATATATCATAGTTATATATTGTATGTATGGGGTAGCGGAACATTGGGCTAACCTAAGATTTTTTCTTTATAAGACTTAATATCAGGTAACCCAAGTGAGAATGCTGACATGAGTAACGATAAAGGGAATAACTCCCTCGCCTAAAGCTTATGGTATTTACTTAAAGTAACGGCCTCTAAGTTTATGTAGTAGAGTAGTAAAATAAAGTAACCAAAATAAAGTAAATGAAACGACGTTTTTTGTTGCTTCACTAACTTTATAACGCTGTTTTAGTGTATTACCTAGTCCTTTAGGATTAAACGATGAGCAAATCTAGAGAGTTTACTGGCAAATAACATTTATGCACTTTAATATATAATTATGTATAACTAGTGTATAAAGAAGGTGATAAATGTTCTGGAAAACTGTAAACTCGACATGAAACTGCAGAAATGTATAGTGTGAGTAGTAGAGAGAAAACACGAATGGAATTAAACGTTCCATCATGTCTATATCAACCGTACCTAAATACTATCGCAAGTAAGCAAGTAGAGAATACGAAGGCGTTCGAGTGAACAATCATTAAGGAACTCGGCAAATTAACTCTGTCGTAACTTAGGGATAAGGTGGGCCATTCCACTTGATTAATATCAAGGTTGGAAGAGGAGGCACAGAATGGTGTTGTACGACTGTTTAATTAAAACAAAGCATGCTGCAAAGAAAAAAAAATTCGAAGTATAGTGTGTGAACTCTGCCCTATGACGGCTGGGTATACTATTTGCTTAATTGACTAACATAGGTTAGGCTTTGAAGGAAACCCCGTTCAATGGCGGCTTTACAGATGAGAGTCCTAAGGTAGCGTAATACCTTGGCCGTTAAATGCGGTCTTGCATGAATGACGTAACGATACAACAGCTGTCTCGATGATTGGCTCGGTGAAATTGGAATAACAGTGCAGATACTGTTTACCTGTAGATAGACGAGAAGACCCTATGCAGCTTTACTGTTGCTAGTTATTGGGTATGATATACCAAGTTTTAGCGTATAAGGTAGTTGATTTGACAACATTGTAACACCTTTACTTATGGGGATCATATTTAATTACCACAAGTGGTGGAACAATTGCTGGGTGGCAGTTTATGCGGGGCACAGATCCCATAAAAAGTACCTGGGAGTATCCAAATTTTAATTCTAAAAAAAAACATATATGCAAGCATATATATATATATAGAGACTACCTTTATATATTAAATAAAAATTCTGTTACAACAGTAGCCTGCTATATTTTTTATTATTAGTTTGCTATTAGTGATAATTAATTTATTACTAATCTAATTATTTATCTATTTAAGTTAGAACTTTTTTTTTAACCAAGTAGGATTTTAACTATCTAAATATATAGATGTAATTAAAACATTATATAGTTATAATATAAAATATATAATATACTAGGAATGTTTTTTGTTGTTAACTAGTTTATCTATAAATTAATAAGAGATAACTAGCTAAATGATTATTATTTTACTCATAAAGTTTAACGGCTTAATCTTGCTTTACTGTTTGACTTACATGTCTTTCAGTCGCGTAAGCGGGGCATATGATCACAAGATGCAGAAAGGAAAGGTCTTGGATTATTGAAAAAGCTACGCTAGGGATTAAATGTTAGTCCTCCAATGTTTATTTTTGTATTAACTATTGGTAAATATCTGGGTAAAATTCAAGAAATACTTGTTAACTTAATAAATAAAGTATATTTGAAGCGAAGCTTACTTAAGCATTGTTATAATTCTAAAATAGAATTATACTTACAGAGTTTGAACGTTCAACGACTAGAAGGTGAGTATTGCTAACAATAACCTTTTACTAACCCCCAGCATCTATATATATATAAATTATCTAAATAATATTGGACATATCTTATCTATTTATCATATATTTTTGGTTTTTATTATTTTTATTAATTATCTTTTTATGATTTTCTATGTTTATTATAAATAAGGTGGGCCATTCCACTTGATTAATATCAAGGTTGGAAGAGGAGGCACAGAATGGTGTTGTACGACTGTTTAATTAAAACAAAGCATGCTGCAAAGAAAAAAAAATTCGAAGTATAGTGTGATTTTACTATTCGTAATTTTTACAAAAAAAAAATAAGACCTAAAAATATTTACGACTAGAATAAAAATAAATAAATGACAAAAAAAATAATATAAGATTAAGAAAAGATGATTAAGATATGTCTGTATAATAATTAATATTTTTTTTATTTCCTGTTACTGCGTTTTTTTCTTTCAGAAACAGGAAAAAATTATTAGTGTAATAGACTCAATTCCTTAATATAATATTGGTATTCATATTATAAAAAAATTTGTTATATATTAATAATAAATCAACAATAATATAAATAGAAGATGATAATAACTATTAACAGGTGAATAGATTAAAAGTTGAGCTCAGGACATATATATAAATATATAAACAAGTCCTATTTAAGAATGAATTTTATGTTAAACATATTTAATCTAAAATTAAATAACTCTAATTTTTTTGTTACTAAAAAAGAGAAGATAGATAACAAAAGTAATGATAGAGGTCAAACTAGACATTATCCTCCTGCAAATAGAGAGTGATTTAATAGTATATATGCTTATAATAAAAATACAAGTAAATTATTACATGTTGCTGATAAAGCTATACTTAAACTGATAAAAAGTTATTTTAATTTATATAGCGCTGACTTAGAAAAAACTAAAAAAACTCGTCGTGCACGTAGATTTAGAAGATTATCAATAAATAGAATACTGATTAGTAGAGCAGAACTAAAACACACCAGTGATAAGGTAATTATAACTATATATACATATAATAGACACCTTAAATATTATCTTAACAAAATAAAAACAATAGCAACATTAAATATATTAAAAAAAAAACTTTCTAAACAAAAATTACAAATTATTGTGAACAATGGTTTAAAAATTACATCCAATGTTTTAAAACAAAAACAAATACTTTTTGAAACACTTAATATAGGTAATAATAAGTTTAATAATTACGGAAATAATTATGTAAATAAGTATTTAAAAATTTTTATTGTTAAGTGTTTACATGAAGAAATGTTATATTTAAATCTAAAACAAATAATATTTGTTAATAAATCTAAATTTAATTCTAATTATCTTTTACCTTTAAGTAGCTTAATATCCAAAATTTACAAAAAAAAAATAGAGTTTAATATTGTAAACCTAAAATATTTATATTTAAACAGTTATATTTTTACAGAAACTCTTGTTACAAAAATTAAAAACAGAAAAAATAGGGTATTAAGAGTATTAAAAGCTTCATTATCAATGTTTAAACTACCACCTCTAAATAAACTAGCCATATTTGACGATATGTATAATAGAAAAAAAAAAGCACAAAACTTAAAAGTTAACCATGTATTGTCTAATCATAATTTTATGTTATTAAATCAAGGTTTAAGATTACAACAAAAAGGGAAAGGAAAAGTAAAAGGAAAAGGGAAAGGAATTAATAGTATAAGCAATAATTCTGATAATGATACCTTAGACTTAATATTGTTTAAAGTGTATAGTAAAAATTTATTGCAAAATAAATTAGTAAATATAGATATAACTAAAAAAAAAGAACATGTAACAAATACCGTTTTATCTTCTATTAAACACAAGTCTGTAAGCGGTATTAGAATAGAAGCAGCTGGTAGATTGACTAGACGTAATACTGCAGAAAGATCTGCTTTTAAATTAAGATATAAAGGTAATATTCGAAATGAAGATTCTTCGTTTAAAGGACTTTCTACTGTTATATTAAGAGGTCATGCTAAATCTAACTTACAGTATACAAAGTTAAAATCTAAAAAAAAAATCGGATCTTTTGGTTTAAAAGGATGAATAAGCAGTAACTAATGATTATTTTAACCTTATATTTTTAAGGTTAGGCTAATAAAGTTTAATTAATAACATATCTACTATTGCATTATAATGTCTTTAATTAATAACATAATTATACATGATCTTACTTCATTTACTATTGGTCTTTTTTTATAACCATTTTAAATTTTTTTAATTTAATATGGCTTCTGTTTGTTGGTTGTAAACTACTCTAGGCTTAAATATTATATTTATATGAGTATAATAAATATCGCATTGCAAATATATTAGATACTATATATAGGTGAAGAAATAGTCTGAACCCCCTTATGAAAGGGGGAAATAAAGGATAAAAAGCCTTTATGATAACAAATGTTGAACAGGCTAATTGCGCCAGAGAGTTCATATTGAGTGCGCAGTTTGGCACCTCGATGTCGGCTTAGCTCATCCACATGGATGCAACAACCATGAAGGGTTCGACTGTTCGTCGATTAAAGAGTTACACGAGCTGGGTTAAATACGTCGTGAGACAGTATGGTTTCTATCTTCTAGAGGAAATTAGAATAAAATAAGGATAGCCCCTTGTACGTAAGTAAATGGGTATATTAACCTCTGGTTTACCTGCTGTTTATGTTCCTATATTAATTTAAATTATAAGTTTATATAAAAAGTACATTATTTTTAATATGGCTTATTTTGGGGTTTTACTTTTCACTATAGTAATTTTTAACATAGGCACGGCAGGAAGGCTATGTTAGTTAATGATAAGAGCTGAATACATATAGGCACGAAACTGACCTTTAGATATTCTTAAATAAACGTAGTTTAATACTACGATTTTTGGTCCTTATAGTTTAAATATGAAAATATTAAACAAGTATAATTTAATAAAATTAATCAGGGTTTAATATTATTATTATTTTTACCATAAAGATTTTAATTAATAGGCTTTAGCTGATAGAATTGTGACATTTTTAGGCACTAAGTACTAATTTTTTTTTTACTGAACAATACACTTATTAAAACATTAATATGTCTTTATATACAACAATTTATTTTACTGTTTTATAACAATATACCTATTTATGTTATATTGTTATACTAGCTAAAACAAAACACTTAATATTGATCTTTTGTTATCACGGTCATATACAAATTATTTTATGATATAAAAAAATATAAACAAGTATGATTAACATTATATTTATAGCGTATGTTGGTTTATAACTAATAAGCCGTATCATAAAACAGAATAAATGTTAACTTTTAATGTATTTATAAACTACATCATTAGTAGTAGTACTACTATTATATTTTAATATAAACTTAATGCCTGGTTAGCATAAAAGTAATGCAACCGTTTTGTAATCGGTAGAAGTAAGTGCGATACTTGCACTGGGCTTTGTTATAATAATATGTTCATGTAATGTAGTATCATGTATAGGCCCAATAGTCTAGTGGTTAAGACATTATGCTTTCACCATTAAAACGAGGATTCGATTTCCTCTTGGGCTATATTTTATAATAAATCAAATGCGGATTGATGTAATAGTAACATGCCTGGCTCATGACCAGTTTATAGAGGTGCGAATCCTTTGTCCGTAATAGGGTTTCCGTATACTACAATTATATCGGAATAATCGGACAACCCCATAAGGCTATATGTAAAGCAAGCTGCACATGCCTGGTTAATGACCAGTCTACATAGGTGCGAATCCTTTGTCGGTAATCGGGTTTCCGTTTACTAGAATTATATCGTAATAATCGGACAACCCCTTAAGGCTATAGCTTAATAGGTAAAGCAAGCTGCTCATGATAGCTCAGATGAGTGTTCAAATCATTCTGGCCTTATAATAATACTTATATATAAAAATATTATAGTCCGAGTGCTGGAATTGGTAGACAGAGCGATCTTAAATCTCGCTGGTATAATGCCATAAACGTTCAAGTCGTTTCTCGGATAATTAGTGTTATAATCTATTATATTTGAAATACGATGTTATGTAAAATATTTTTATTTTTAAAATGATGGTTTTCATTGTTATTTATATAATTATTAGTAATAATAATGGTGAATATCAGTTAAGTAATAAATACTAATTAGGTTAGGTAAATCATATTTTGAGGGGCTGGTTTATAAGGGGGCCCTGTGTAATTATAGTATATATCATTTTTTTTTATGTTTTAACGGTTCTATAGCTCTGAGTGATGATTGATATACTTACGCCTGAGCCGCTATAAGTGGAGTATTAATTACGTATTTACGTATTATAGTTTTGTTTTGTCGAGTTTTTAACTTTATTGGGCAGGCTTTTCAATGAATGCCGATACAGCCAAAAATGGAATAAATATACTATAGTACCCATGTTGTGTACGTATTTTATAACAGGTAATTAGTATCGTTATTATGATTGCTAGGTGTTTTTTTTATGTACATAAATAGGAAGACTGTTTATTACGATCTTTATATTACTGGGGATTTAAGTATGTCTGGTTGTGATGGCCTTATTTTTATTAATTAACTATAATTAGTATACTGGTAGCAAGCCTATTAGTGATACAGGGGGTGACAATCGGAAAGCGTATCCTATCAAACACAATAGATTTTTCTCTTTGTATACGCAACCCTGTAATTAGAAAAATCATGAATATGGAAATGGCCATATTCATGGAAAACACAAATAAATATGAAAATATTATGTCCCTTGTTCCATTCATTTCATATGCAAATGCCTATATTGAAAAAAGAGATATACTAAATTATAATACAAGAACTGGTACTTACGATGAACTCACGTAATATAAGGTATATTTTATGTTGGCTATGCTATAGATTTATCTAGTAGATAACTAAGTTATTATTATATACTTGGTTGTAAACCAATAAAAATAATAGTTTGATACAAAAAGCATTGTTAAAATATGGAAACTCAAGCATCCAACGAGATATTATCGAATACTTTTACCCTGCCATTATTATTGAGAAGAAACAATACTATTTTAATCACTTTAAACCTGAATATAATATTTTAAAAACTGATATATATCTTATAGGATTTATACACAGTGAAGCTATAATTTAGCTTATAGGTGCGACTAAATTAGGTCGTAAACGTACGGAAGCGGCTAAATAGCGACTGCTAATGCCCAACCTCAGTCTTACTGTCACAGATAATGAAACAGGTGAAAATAGATAGTTTTCATTTGTGATTAATTAAAAGCCGCTTAATTTATTGGTATATATTACTTTTATGTTGCTAAATTTATAAAAAACAAACTATAAAAAATATACTCTTGTGAAAAAAAAAACTTAATTAATTTATGTAGTTTAACTGCACTTTTTTTTTCTGTTTCTTTGGTAGTTTATATATTATAATTTAAATTAACGGGGATATAGTTTAACTGGTAAAACGTCGATTTTGCATATCGTTATTTTGGGATCGAGTCCTGATATCTCCATTAAATCTAAGTTTAGTGTTATTTTTTATTTATATGCATGAAGGGAAAAATATAAATAAAATATAGCATCATATTTTGGTGCTTATATTTATATTATTAGTCGAGTCTTTTATTAGGATATTTTTATTCATCTTTTTTTTTATCCTTATAATCCTATATTAATATTAATATATTAAAAGTATAATAAACATAGCCAATCTAAACTTTTAATTATAATTGTTAAGCTACTAAAGATTGGAATAAACAAAGAGAAGGCAAGCATTATAATTTATATAACACTAGGTAGCGTGTGTGTCTTTATATAAAAAGCAATAAATCTTATTTATTTTTACCTTATAATTTTTAAATAAATTATTATATTTATTATATATTATAAAATGTTATATAAATATATAATATAGCTCGAGTAGCTCAGTTGGTAGAGCGGAACACTGAAGATGTTTAGGTTATAAGTTCAAATCTTATTTCGAGCACTTGTTTTTGTTCATTTTACTCAATTAATATTAATAGATCAAATATAACTATTTTTTTATATGAATTATTATTAATCCTTAATCTGTAGCTAATGCTGTTTTAATAAAAAAAAAACAAATTTTTTTACATTGGTCTTTATTTACTGTTAAATGGTATTGATGTAAGTATGTTATGTTTGGCTATCTTAGTTTATAAACAATAAGCCATCACAAATAAAAGTTTAACTAATAATTACAAAAAAGATGCTAAGACCAATAGTAAAGAGAATGAGACTAATTAAACTTATATATATAATGAACAGTATTATAAAATAATAAACAAAAAAGGTAGTGATGGAATTGGTAGACATGAATAGCTTAGGACTATTTGATTTAAAAATCTTATCCGTTCAAGTCGGATTTACCTTACTCACACATAGTAAATTAAATACTTTTTTTTTCCAGGTTAGTACTAGTACTGGTACCAAAAAGTGTTTTTTTATCATTTTACTTTACTTGGTATATGGTTGTTATTAGCATTTATTCATCTTATTGTTGTTTTTTTTTTGTTATAATATAATATTATTATTGTATCCATCTTTTTATATATTCATATTGATAATACACTATTAATATTCATATACTCTTAAACTTTTATAAATATTAAAATAACAATTAAACTGTTTAGTTCTATTGTTCATTATATTAATAATCTTACCTAATATTAATAATCTTCAATTACTATTAATTGATTAAGAGTGTAGTGAACATATGATGAAGAGATTAAAATTATAGCTTTTATCTATGTTGTAGACTAATCGGTAAGTCATAAATTTTTGGTATTTACTAATGAGTGTTCAAATCACTCCAACATAAAACAAGACTGTTTATTATCTTAATATTATTAATTGTATTATTAAAAAAAAAGGTATAGTGGTTATAGTTCAATTGGTAGAACAACTGTATGTGGAATAGTATGTTCCCTGTTCAAATCAGGGTCTCCACATTTTAAAGTATTTAAGTCTGGTGATAATTTATATAGATCAATGTTTATGCAATATAGCCAGGATAGTTCAACTGGTTAGAACGTTAATTTCATGCATTAAGAATGAGAATTCGATTTTCTCTCCCGGCTAGTATTATTAATTGTTTTAATACCATATAATAATTATAAAAAAAAGTTAAAAATAAAACTTTTTTTTTATTTTTAACTTTTTTTATCTTAATGATTTATATATTAATCATATGTTTTTCACTATTACATGTTAATGGTTTGGCTTATTGGTTGTAAAACCAAGATAGCCCTACATATCATATTTGTTCTTAATATTGTTTTGCATAAATTAAGTTTAAACCCTTCAAATTTAGTGTTATCAGGTGAATATTAAGTTTATAAGATTAATTTTGATATAAGGATTAAAATATAGAGTAATATGAAGCAGGTTGATATGGTCTTATCGTCATTTTATCATCTCATATTATCTTTTAAATAAAGAAGGTCATACAAAAAAGAGTAAGATGAGTATTAAAGTTAAAAAAGTAGGTTTGAATCCTACTAAAACAATGATTATTTATTCTATTTTATCTTTACTACTGTCTAATGCTGCCACTCTTAGACGAGATATGTCTATACTCTATTCTAGGGTGGCAATAATAATTTTGCTTCACTGTATCTCCATTGCTTTTTGCAGCTTATTTATTTATAAATCTTTATGTAAAGGAATAGGTTTGTTTGGGGGCTTATTTCATGCTACATCTCTAACGCAAATATTTCACATCTTTATTTTTTTACTGAGTGCTATAATTTTGCAGTTAACTGCTTTTTATCCTAGGAAAGTTTGAATTAAAGAGTATTCTAGCTTATCTAATATTTGAACTAAATTTTTTTATGATAAAACAGAAATAATTAATAAAATGGGACAACAATTTAAAATAATTGAGTATCCTTTGATAATATTATTTATAATAACAGGGGCTATCTTTTTAGTATCAACTAGTGATATAGTTTCTATTTTTATTTCAATAGAGCTCCAAAGTTATGGATTATATTTGCTTTCAACATTGTACAGAAATTCTGAATTATCTACCTCTGCTGGACTTACTTATTTTTTATTAGGAGGTTTATCCTCTTGTTTTATCTTACTAGGTACAAGTTTATTGTATGCAAACTCAGGTACCACTAACTTAGACGGGTTTTATATAATAACTAGTTTATCAAATATAGCTAATCAGGATTATATAAGTAATGTTATCTACTGATATAAACCTTTTTATATTAACATATCTCTTCTTATAATGTCAGTAGGGTTTTTATTTAAAGTATCTGCTGCACCTTTTCATTTTTGAAGTCCTGATGTATATGACGCCCTACCTACAATAGTTACAACTTTTGTTGCAATAATAGCTAAAATATCTATTTTAATTTTTTTATTAGAACTAGTACACTATACTAGTAATTGTTTATTTTCATATAAATTTAGCTGAACATATAGTTTATTAATAAGCTCCTTATTATCTCTAATTATAGGAACTGTTTTAGGTTTAACACAGTTTAGAATAAAAAGATTGTTTGCATATAGTACTATATCGCATCTAGGTTTTATATTATTAGCTTTAAGCATTAATAGTATAGAATCTATACAAGCTTTTATTTTCTACCTAATGCAGTATAGCATATCTAACTTAAATGCCTTTATTTTATTAATTAGTATCGGATATTCATTATATCCATTTATTTATGATGATTCTGTTGATAATAGCATGACTAATAAAGAACAATATCTAAAATTGTTAGATAGAAATAACTCACCAATACAACTTATAAGTCAGATAAAAGGCTATTTCTATATAAACCCTGTTTTAGCCTTAAGTTTAGCTATAACTCTTTTTTCTTTAGTAGGTATACCACCTCTAATAGGGTTTTTTGCCAAACAAATGGTATTATCTGCTGCGTTAGATAGTGGTTATATATTTTTAACTTTAATAGCTATATTGACTAGTGTTGTAAGTGCTGTATATTATTTAGGTGTTTTAAAACAAGTATTTTTTGATAAACCTGAATACAAATTAAATCCAGCCTTTGAAAATGTTACCTTATATGGTAGCGTTATTACTGTTAATCATCCCTTATTACTAAAAAAAAAAGTAACATTTAAAGTTAACAACATAGTATTATCAAGTTATTTAACTATTACTGTATCTAGCTTAACTTTAATATTATTATTATTTATATTCACCCCTCAAGAATGACTAAGTTTGGCTAATTTATTAGCACTAATAATGTTTAACCCTTAAATGTCCAGTACTATTTTATTTTTTATTTTTATACCTTTACTAGCCTTTATTTTGCTGGCTGTTAATTTAATATTTGCCCCTCATAATCCATATAAAGAAAAAGACAGTGTATTTGAATGTGGTTTTCACTCGTTTTTGGGACAAAATAGAACACAATTTAGCATTTCCTTTTTTATTTTTGCATTACTTTTCCTGCTCTTTGATCTAGAAATTCTTTTAGTTTATCCTTATATTGTTAGTGCCTATATTAATGGTATATATGGTTTAGTGATTATGTTAATATTTTTTATTGTATTAACATTAGGATTTGCTTTTGAATTAGGTAAAAAAGCACTTAGTATTGATAGTAGACAAGTATCTGTTGTATCAGACAATAAGCAAAGTAGCATTATAAATAAAATAAAATAATTATATTAATAATTACAGCAATAAATATTATTTTAACATTAATAAGTTAGGTTTTAATAATAGATTATATTGATATTATATATATAAAGAATTTTTAATTTATTCTAAAAGTTATAGATATGTATATATACACGTCATGAATATACATTTGACTGTAGTATACTCACAGTCAAATGTATCCCTCCATATTATGTAGATGTCTGTAACAGGTATACACTTTTAATCTATAATTATTATTATGAATTTATCACTAATACTTTTTTTAATAGGAATCCTTGGGTTTGTTTTAAACAGAAAAAATATAATTTTAATGCTAATTTCAATAGAAATAATGCTTTTAGCTATTACGCTCTTAATACTGGTAAGTTCGCTTAGCTTTGATGATATATTAGGCCAAACATATGCTGTATATGTTATAGCAATAGCTGGTGCAGAATCAGCCATAGGTTTAGGTATATTAGTAGCATTTTATAGATTTCACTTTTCTTTAATCTCATTCTGTCTATTTTGTGGCAAAAAAAAACTTTTTTTTTTATAGTGTGTATACGTACTACGTACCCTGGGTGTTACGTAAAAGAATAGTAACAAGTTATCTAAAAAACCATTTTAAAAATTATTCTACCTACCATAATAAAAATTATTTACTTAATCCCTGATTTATTACTGGGCTTTTTGATGCGTAAGGTTATTTTGGAACTACAATAATATATAATATTAGATATAAATAAGGATTATTTGTACAAGCTATTATTTAAATAAATATTCATGATAAGGATAGAGCTTAATTCAATCTATCCAAGACTTTTTCGGTGGTATAGGTTATGTATCTAAACCTAATAATACCTCAAGGGTAGAATTTAGTGTTAGTACTAAAAAAGATATAATTAACATAATTATTCCACATTTTTATAATTATCCTTATATAACTATAAAGTCATCTGATTATTTTTTTTTTTAACAAGTTGCTTTACTTTTGTTAAATTAAAAACATAATAATTTATAGGGATTACAAAAAATAGTTAACCTTAGAGCATCTCTTAATTTAGGTTTATCTAAATATTTAAAAAAAGCTTTTCCTGAAGTTGTTCCTGTAAAAAAATCAAATAACTTCACGGAAGCAATGTATAATAATTTATAACAAGAATCAGTAGCAGGATTTTATACAGGAGAATATAACTTATTTATTACTGTTAAAAAATCTAAAACTAAGAGTGGTTTAGCTGTATGATTACGTTTTTCTATAGGTCAACATTCAAGAGATCTATTATTACTAGAGAGTCATGTTAATTTCTTTAGTTGTGGTTATGTAGCTAAATATGAAAAACGTACAGTTTGTGAGTTTATTGTAACAAAAATAGACCATATAGTTAAACATATAATACCTTTTTTTGAAAAATATGCGGTATTAGGATAAAAGTATTTTAATTATTTAGATTTAAAGAGTGCAGCAAATATTATTTATAATAAATAACATTTAAATAATGATGGGAAAGGTTTAGAACAAATTTTACAATTAAAAAAAAAAATGGTACTTCGCTAATTAACACAGATAAACCTATAAATAATCACAGAGATGAGACAGGCAAAGAATAAATTAGATCAGAAAAGGAGAAGTAAACCTTCTTCTAGTCTTAAATTGAAAAAATTTTAGGCGAAACCTTCAAATTGCGGGAAGTTCTTAAAGACAAATCTACCAAATTAATACAGTAATGTAATTAATGGAACAGGTAATGACTCGTTGTAAGGTAAAAACGATTTGTATGAAGAAATGTAATAGATAATCCGCAGCCAAGCACCTTAGGTATTAAGGTGTGCAGTTCATCGACTAAAAGTAGGTTGGTTTATAATTATATGATTATAATAATTATTTGCTTAAGATATAGTCAGGCATAACATAAAAGTTATGGGTCTACCCAGCCTTCCTAAGGAAATATTAAAATTAATATTTCTATGGATAAGGGGAAACACGAAGAGGAAGCATTGCTATAGAATATAAATAATGTATTTAGCCATAATCATCTTACCTTTATTAGGATCAATAGTATCTGGTTTTTTTGGTAGAAGAATTGGAGTTGGCGGGGCACAAATAGTTACATGTGTTTCTGTAATTGTAACAACATTATTAGCAATTATTGCTTTTTTTGAAGTAGGTTTAAAAGACATTCCTGTATCTATACAAATCTTTAGGTGAATTGAATCAGGATCTCTTGTTGTATTATTAGGATTCCAATTTGATGCATTAACGGTTTCTATGTTAATACCTGTGTTAATAGTTTCTTCTTTAGTACATATATATTCAATAGGATATATGAGTCATGATCCCCATAACCAGAGATTTTTTTGTTATTTAAGTTTATTTACTTTTATGATGATTATTCTTGTTACAGCTAATAATTTTTTATTAATGTTTATTGGTTGAGAAGGTGTAGGAATATGTTCATATTTATTAGTAGGTTTTTGATTTACAAGAATAGCAGCTAATCTAAGTTCTATGTCTGCCTTTTTAACAAATAGAGTGGGTGATTGCTTTTTAACTTTAGGTATGTTTGCTATATTATGATCATTTGGTAATATAGATTACTCTACTGTATTTTCATTAGCTCCTTATGTTAGTGAAAATATTGTTACAATTATAGGAATTTGTTTTTTGATTGGTGCTATGGCTAAAAGTTCTCAAATTGGTCTACATATCTGATTACCGATGGCTATGGAGGGTCCTACACCTGTTTCTGCATTAATACACGCTGCCACAATGGTGACAGCTGGTGTATATCTACTGATGCGTTCAGCCCCTTTAATAGAATATAGTTCAACTGTACTAATACTTTGTTTATGAGTGGGAGCTATTACTACTATATTTAGTTCTCTTATAGGTCTATTTCAACAAGATATTAAAAAAGTTATAGCTTATTCCACTATGAGTCAATTGGCTCGAGAGTGTAATACTCATTCAATTACATTCAGGCATCAAACTATATGCGTAGAAGTCATATTTAATATATATAATAAAATTATTAATATAATTAATTCGCAGATAACCAAAGCTCATGATTATTTAATATATAGTCATAATAGTTATAATCTTTTTAATTCATCTCTCATTCATTGATTGTACTATTACATACTTAAGTATGTAATTATGTCAGTAAGGTGAAAGATTATAATTATCAGTAAGTGAGTAGGAATCTCAGAGGCCATACGTTTGATATTAATCTTTATTAAATTAAATATAATTAATTTAACACAAAACCCATCTATTTTAAGTAAATTTATATTTTCATTTTTTTGACGAGCAATATATGTTTTTTTACAGATAAATAAAATTTATTATTGCGCTAGTAATGTTAAAATATCAGTTAACGATAATATAAATACAAATGCAACTATTCAAGTTAATAATTCAGGTAATAATATAAATAATGATAAGGATTTATCATTTAAACAATGATTAGCAGGATTAATAGATGGAGACGGATATTTTCTTTTAACTAAAAAAGGATATAATAGTTGTGAAATTACTATGGATGCTAGAGATAAAAAAGCATTATATGAAATAAAACATAAATATGGAGGAAGTATAAAACAAGTTTCAAATGCTAATGCTTATAAATATAAATTAAGACATAGAGCAGGATTAATTTTATTAATTAAAGATGTAAACGGATTAATAAGGAATCCTACACGGTTATTACAAATGAATAAACTATGTGTAAAATTTAATTTACAATTAAAATATCCTAATCCTTTAACTTTTAATGATGGATGATTAAGTGGATTTATTGATAGTGATGGATCAGTTTATTTTAATGTAGCATCTGGACAAGTATTTATAGGTATATCTCAGAAAAATAGATATTTATTAGAACCTTTAATATCAATATACGGAGGTAGAGTTGATATTGTTAGTCCTAAAATAGAAGCATTTAAATTTATTATTTATAGAAAAGCTGAATTATTTAATTTAATAGATAATTATTTTAATAAGTATCCTTTAAAAACGGAAAAAATGAAAAGAATTAATTTAATAAAACAATTTTATTTATTAAAAATTCATATAAAAAGTCAAGATATAAACAAATTTAATGAATGAGTTAAATTTAAAGATAGATGAGAAAAATTCCAAGATTAATAAAGAAATGGTCCAAAATACAATTTATTTTTGTATTTCAGCAATTGGGGATGATGGTTATTGCAGTAGGTTTATCATCTTATAATATTGCCTTATTTCATTTAATTAACCACGCCTTTTATAAAGGACTTTTATTTTTAGGAGCTGGTGCTGTAATACATTCTTTAGCTGATAATCAAGATTTTAGGAAATATGGTGGATTAAGACCTTTTTTACCTTTAACTTATTCAGTAATGCTGATAGCTTCCCTTAGTTTAGTGGCTTTCCCTTTTATGACCGGGTTCTATAGTAAAGATTTTATACTTGAATCAGCATATGGACAGTTCTATTTTTCTACTACTGTTGTATATTTTATAGCCACCATAGGTGCTATGTTTACAACTTTATATTCAGTTAAAGTTTTATATTTAACTTTTTTAACTAATCCGAATGGCCCCTTAATTAACTATAAACAAGCACATGAAGGTAATATTTTTATGTGTCTACCTTTAATTATATTAGCTGTATTTTCTATATTTTTTGGTTATATAACTAAGGATATATTTATAGGATTAGGTTCTGGTTTCTTTTCTGACAATAGCTTATTTATACATCCTACACATGAAATTATGTTAGATACTGAATTCGCTGTACCAAGTCTATTTAAATTACTACCTTTAGCTTTCACCCTTACAGTTTGTGCTATATCTTTAGTATTATCTGAATTCTTACCTAACATACTTATTTCATTTAAATTTACAAGAGTGGGTTATAATATATTCAGTTTTTTCAACCTACGGTTTTTATTTGAACTTTTATATAATAAATATATAACTCGTCTCGTTTTAAAATTAGGAGGACAAACTACCAGGGTTTTAGATAAAGGTTCCGTAGAACTATTAGGACCTTATGGTTTAGAAAAAGGACTACTTAAAATTAGTAATAATTTGGGTAGTTTAGATACTGGTGTTATAACATCTTATGCTTTGTATATATTAATTGGTTTAATTTATTATATTTTAATGGCATACCTATCTTTAACACATAGTAGTTTATTATTATTAATTATGTTTAGTTTGTTTGTTTATTTTTTTTTTGAAAAGGTTAAGGTAAATGGGAAAGGCAACTTATAATTGATACTTTAAATGAACCTATGTTTAAATAAATCTCACCTTATTTAAATTTAGTAATAATCTCACTTTTTTGAAACTTAGTTTAAATTCTTTATTATATTATAATTATGTTATAATTATATTTATATAAAGATATATATTATTATAATGTTACCGTGGCCATGTACCGTTTTACATTATGATAACTCGATTAGAAATTACAGATATATTATTTTATCTTAAATACTAAATACATCTTTCTAAACAAAAAAAAAATTTTTGTTATTTATTAATTATATAGACGTGATTTTGGGGATTATTTTAACTTTTTATAATTATAATAAAAATGTTACTTTTATTATTGCTAGGTATTCCTATTACAGGTATATTAATTGTTTTTATTTACATAAATGCGTCTTGGCATGATAGGCTAGATTTTAGTCTTAATAAACGTATTAAGTATACAGGACTAACTACATCTATAGTTAACTTGTTTTTATCGTTTATTATTTTTATTGGTTTTGATTTTAGTAGCAACCAATTTCAATTTGTACGAGAATATCATCAAATAAGTTCTTTTGATTTTTATTTAGGTGTAGATGGGTTATCTATATATTTTTTGTTGTTAACAACTATTATAACACCTATCTCATTATTATCTAATTGAACATCAATATCTGAAAATATTGGATCATATGTGATAATAATGTTATTACTAGAAACACTCTTGTTATTCGTGTTTTTAGTACTAGATATACTATTATTCTATATCTTTTTTGAAAGTATCTTACCTCCTTTATTTATATTAATTGGATTCTTTGGTTCTAATAATAGAGTAAGAGCATGTTTTTACTTGTTTCTGTATACACTATTAGGCTCATTATTTTTACTATTGTCTATTGTTACAATGTCTTCAATAATGGGGACAACGGATTTTGATGCACTATATAAAACAAATTTTCAATATTTTTCACAATTATTTTTATTTTTTGGTATTTTTATAGCTTTTGCTGTAAAAACACCAACTATATTTTTAAATACTTGACTATTAAAAGCTCATGTTGAATCACCTTTAGGTGGTAGTATAATTTTAGCTGGTATAGTTTTAAAATTAAGTCTATATGGTATACTAAGATTAATACTACCTTTGTTGCCTAAAGCTTATTTAGATTACACATATCTAGTTTATTTAATAGGAGTTATATCTATTATATATGCTAGTATAAATACTCTAAGAACTATAGATGTTAAAGAGCTTATTGCTTACTCATCTGTTTCCCATGCTTCAGTTTACCTATTAGGGGTATTTAGTAATACTATACAAGGGATTGAGGGTGGTATTACTTTAGGTTTAGGCCATGGATTTGCTTCCTCTGGATTATTTATTTGTGCAGGGGGTGTTTTATATGATAGATCTTCTACAAGATTAATAACTTATTATAGAGGTATGAGTCAAATTATGCCTTTATTTTCTATTTTTTATTTTATATTATGTTTAGGTAATGTAGGTACACCTCTCACTTTAAATTTTATAGGAGAGTTTCTTTCCCTATACGGAATATTTGAAAGATTGCCTATAGTAGGTGCTTTAGCTTGTTCTTCTATACTATTATCTGCTGCCTATACCATAAACATGTTTACAAAAATTTGTTTTGCTGGATCATTTTCTAAGTTTTTTATTTCTAATATACCTGATTTAAATAAACGTGAATTTTATATTTTATTTACACTTGTGGCATTTACAATTATATTTGGTGTATACCCTTCTCCAATATTAGATGGTTTACATTATAATGTATCTTGTTTAATATATCAAGCATAAATTTTACAAATCTTTGTATATTTTTATTATTTATGTAATGTTACCGTTGCCATGCACCCCTTTATATAATAAAATTTTTAGTCTAAATTAGACTATAAAATATCGTACTAATATTATAGCGATATAATTAATATATATGTATAAATATTTAAACTAACATAATTTATACACTTATATTTTACTAAATATATGTGATATAAATATACTTTAAATGATCCTATTTTTTTTTAATAATATAAGATGGTTTAATCTGAGTACCCCACCTCTATACCTACCCTATCTTATAGGTTGCGTAACATAGAGGTATGATCACTTTTAATTATACAAGATAGTAATATTATATACACAGGGCAACCTAACGTAATTACAGTTTAGGAGGTTTATATTTAGCCTTTTCGTTCCTTTTCTAGTATCGTGCTCTATTAAATAAAAATGAGTAATTTTAAAAACAAAAAATCACCTATGTTTAATGTACATCCTTATAAAGTTTACATCACATCCTTATAAAGTTTACAGCACATTTAAATACAGATCTGTTACTGTTTAATAACAGTAACAAAGACATAGTTAGTAAGCGAGCTTTAATTTTTTTTTATATTTTGCCTTCTTGTATTTGTCCTATATTGTTTGCCTTTTAAAATACTCGTACTGGTATTCCAATTGTAGCTAAAACTTATACCCTTGACTATACTACTCTTAAATAAATAACACTTCAAGTTCCTAGTGGACATACTGTTTTAATACCATTTCCACTATTGATTTTAGTTTGTAATATTGGATTTTCCATTGTTTTAGGTGATTTTACTTTTACATTAAAGAAACCAAAGGCGTCTTTATCAATATCAAGTATGTTTCCTACAAAATAGTAAGGAGCACCCACAGGCATAGGGGATTTTTTCATTACAAATGGATACAAACTATTTACATCATATCTATATATATTTTCACCATACGGTTTATATAAATCTACACTACCACCTGAATATGATTTTTTAAGCTCATTATAGAGATTACCTGTTATTATTGGAATCTTTGAATCTTTAAGATAACATGATCTATATATTAGTTAATGCTAAACTAGATAGTGTTGGAGTTGATAATACATCTATTTCAAATTTTATAAATATATTTTATTTAAACTTTCTAACGATCTGTCATAAACTAATTACATCTGTTTCACAATATTTAACTAACTCATTCTTTAAATCCCATTGATTTTTTTTTGGATTAAATTCGTTACAATATTTATTGTAATCATCAACAGTGAAACTATCATCGCCATCATCTTTAGGAGAAGTTATATCAAAGTAATCAATTGATGGTACTTCGCCTTTATAATTAAGCGATATATTTTCGTTATTTATAAAACGATAAGGAAAATAACTTTTCTTTACATCAACGCTAAAATTTACCCCTAACTTTCTAAGACTGCTAGGGAGTAGTAATAAAGAATCTCTAAAATATAAGCGATACATATTATTTTTTCCATAGTGAAATCTTATATCTATTATATTATTATCTCTTATTATTGGTTTAATTTCTGTACTTAAATTACTTAATATTTTAAGCATAAATACACCATCAAATTTACTAAAATTATGTAAGTATACTTTATAACCGTTATATTTTCTTATCATTATATATCTTAGATAAGCTTCTAATAGTTTATCACTATTTATAAAATCAGTTATATAAAATGATTTAATATCATTTCCATCGAATATAGATATAGCTATAACACTCATAACACCATTAATTGTTTTTGTTTCTAAATCCGTTGTAATAAAATGATCTGAAATAGTTATTGATTTAATAGAGGGTTTCATAAAACTAACTCTCCTCTTTATCTTTTTTAATACTACATTATTTTCTATATATATATATATATGATTGTTATTTAGTATTCTTTCAAATTTATTATCTGAAATATAATTATCCACAAATGTAAATAGAACTTTATCATGTAATGTAGATTTTACTTCGTTTTTACCCTTTAAAATCTTAACAAAATATACAACTTTAGAATTATTTTTATAAATAGTTGCTAGATCTTTATCATACACAACTTTACCTCAAGTTGTTAAATCCATATTAGTTGGTAAATCATTACCTTTAAACGTGAATGGTTTACTTTTAATAAAATCTTTATTACTTAATAATTTATTATTACTATCTTTTGGTTCATAATTTTTAGGGATAAATTGAAAATAAAATATAATTTTTTATATTAATAAATGGTGATAATAATCAGATTTTACATTTCAGAATTCTTTAAATATTTCTAACAATTGATCAAAATCTTTACTACTAATGTTTTGCTGCAAATAAGAAATAGATCTAATTTCTGTTTCATCATATTTAATTTTAAATTGTATATTAAATTTTAGTTTATTTTCATTAATACGATTTTTTCATAGTTCTTGCAAAGCTATTTTAATCTTATTATTACTTAGAATGGCGCCTATGTTAATAGAGAAGTGCTGTCATTTATACATATTATTTATATCAATTTATTATAAAAGAGGCTGTATTTTATAATTTGTTTAATACCTCAAATTTTAAACATAATGTACTAATTATTGTTAGTACAGTAATCATCTATTATTTCATTTATTATATTAGTCGTGTTATAAATACGTTTTTCTAATTTAAATATTTTATTAATGAGATCTCTGTTATGATTTATTAATTCATTTTCAATTAGATTAAAATCTACTCTTACAGATCTGTAAATTTCTAAATATTTTACAATAGATAATTCATCACTATGTTCTGAATTATTTTTTGATACCATATTTACCATCATATCACTTCTACTTCCATATAAATCTATGGATTGAAAATACTTGCTATTCTTAAATAAACATATTTCTTTATCTGTGTTATTATTAAAAGCGTAATTATTTATATCACAATTAACAATACAATCTGAATTATTTTCAATACTCATATTATCTAAGTTAATAAAATAATAAAATTCATGGAAATAATAAATAGATATATAAATAGCAACAACTAAAAACCCTATGTTAAAAGCAACAGCAACTTCATTAATAAAATTTCTAATAAAAATTAAATTATTTAATAAAAAAAACCTTTTTATTCTATTAATAAAAATAAAAGTAATAAATACTGTGAGAGTGGGTAAATACAAAATAAATATACAAAAGTGATATAAATTGAATGTCATAAGTTTTAAAAGTTAAAAGTTTTAATAAAAGGGGCTTAATACCCCAAATAATAGCAGCAAAGTTAAAACTAAATATATTTAGCTAGTCAAATATGTCCTAGATACTTTATATAAAGTAAGATCATTATATGACAATTAAAGTAAGTGGAACCAAAGGGCCATTGACATACTCAATTAAAGTAAGCGGAGCCAGAGGGCCGTCGACTTAGTTAGCTAAAGGTAAACCGTGACTTGATACGTATCAATCATAAGTAACACCTATGTAAAACCAACAATAAAGCGTTTTCTAGCGCATTAAGTTAAAAAAAAAAATGAAGCATAAATTCATCAAATGTAAACTTATTTGTCTCGCGAATAAAAACGTAATAAAATTCAAATAAAATATTCATAAAAATAAAAGTTATAAAAAATAAAAGAGGATATAAAAATAATAATCTTTAACACCTCAAAAATTAAACATATATTAACAGTTAAAATGAAAAGTATAAGTGAGTAAAAAACCAGTAATTATTACAAAGTAAGAAATAAAGGATAGGATAAAATAAGCCTACGTACCTAATATAAACCATATGATATTATCATGGTATTTAAGATATTTATTTTCTGAATTAGAGTCCGGAATAATCTCATCATATTAAATATGATATTTTGTAATTTTTTGTACTTGTATTTGTAACTTCATAGATATGTTTACTAAAAACATCTATCTGTGTTATTGTATAGGGTTCTGTATCGGAATAATATCTTACTAAAGACATCTTAGGATAATACTTTATCAAAGATTTATCTATTTGATTAATAAATATAGGTTTAGTATTTATTCATAAATTATTATTATATATTTTATCACGTTTTTATAGCTATCACTGTATAAAGTAACTTCTATGTCTTCTATTTTAACCTCTCCTTTAGATCAATCAGCCTTAGACTGATACTTTACAGCTGTGGTTACATTAATATTGTTCAATAATTTAAAATAATCACTATACTGTAGAGAACTAGACTTAACACCTTTAGCTTTGTTTATATACTCTCCCTTGTCTGTTATGAAACAATACGTCTTACCACTAATAAAAATACCTTTATCTATTTTATGCTCTAATTTTAATTTACCTAAATCTTTAGGACTAATCATATGCTCAGGTAATTTTATATCAGTAACTATACTATCTGTATCTGAATAATATACTTTACCTCCCATGTTTTCAATTAATAGCTTAATTTTAGATATATGTATTCTACCATAAGCAGTAATAGCAGTGCTAATAGGCACAGAAGTTGCATCAAAGATTGAATCTTCGTGATATTTGTATTTATTAGCTAATTTTACTATATCAAGATTATTACTTTCTATTATATCAGGATTTAATTTATCTATATAACTTAATAAAGTTTTATTTATACCTATACTTTTATATGATACAACTTTATTCATTAGTGATAATAACTCAAACCTCTTGTTTGATACTAATTTAGTTACAGGTTTATCTATTTTGATACCAAATCTACCTAATAAATTATTAAGTAAACTTTTAGCCATAGATTTTTGTGTACTATCTTTGGGATTTGTTTTAATGTTATAAATGAAATCAACATAACGTTTAAATACATTACTAACTTTATTAAAACTATACCCATGTATTACTCTTATTTTATAACCGTTCATCTTAGCTAACTTAAGCTATTCAGAAAAGTATCACCCATACCATTTACCTACGGGGAAATATAAACCATTATTAGATCTAACAGGCAGAAGACCAAAATAACCATCTAAAGGAGCATCTATTTCACAATAATAAAATCCAAAACAGTTATCTATTGAAATATGTTTATCAAAATAATACTCTTTTGTACATTTATTACCTGGAAGATCCTGTAAAGCTACATAAGGATATAATGAATTAACGTCGTAATAATAAAGGTCTTCACCATATGGTTTATATACTTCTGTTATACCACCATAATAACCTAGTTTAATATCTCTATAAATACTTGGTTTAGTTAATAAAGGTATATTATTGTCATAATATTTACTTAAAAATATCTTAAGTGCTAATGAAGATATCGTTAGGTTATCGGTCATATTTACATTATAATCAAGAAACACTTGTTTATTAGCTTTACATATAACTTGATATAAACAATCTAAATCATCATTTAAATATTTTAGAGCCTCGGTCTTAAAAGACCAGTCTTTAGAATTAATTAACTTATAATCATCTACTGTTATTGCTTTGAAATACATCATATCAGGTGTGTTACCCACATAGAATAAATTATTTTCATTTGAAAAATCATGAGGGAAAATACCTTTTATTGTAGGTACTTTAAAATCGATAGATAATTTATAAAGACTATTATTTAATATACTATAACAATCAGAAATGCTAAAAACATACTTAGTATTTTCTATGCTTTTACTTATAGTTATCCTAAGTATTTTATCATCTCTAAAAACACAATTAAGACCATATTTGTCTTTGGTCTTATCTTGATTATCATTATAATCAGATAAAACCTTCAATATAAATACTACATCATATCCTCCTAAATTATGGCAAAAAAATTTTAATTTTGTCGTATTTAGGTCTAAGTAATTCGTCTACTAATTTTAATACAATTTCCTCTGAGTTTAAACTATTATCTATGTAGTACGTTACAGGCTCTTTACTTAAATTAGTTTTAAAACCTAAACAAAATACTTTAGTTATTCCATCGTTACTTAAGTAGGTTTCACAATCAATAGCACCGATATTAGGATTTTCAATAAATAAATGTTTATTTGGTAACTCATCAATAAGTTTAAGGTCCATATTTTGTTTATAATACGTTATCTTATTGTTCTTAATAAGTATTTCACTATTACCATATTTTCTAGTTACTAAATTATCTACTGATAAACTATCAGTAACATGGTTAATTACTACACCATCTACAGAATAACGAATCTTTTCAATAGTAAACTCATCTAAGTATTTAACAGCAAGTACATAGTTAGATCTCATCTCCATCAAAAAGTAAAACCTTCAAGAAGAGTCAAATGAAACAATATTATCTTTATGATTAGCTCTTAAAAATTTAGCTTTTTCCCTAATAATATCTAGAAAATTAACAGTCTTATTATTAATAGTTAACTTTATATAAGATATGTAACCATTATCAACTTTTGTCTCTAACAAATTACCTAAAGATGATTTATCAACAGAAACAGGTATATTAACACCTTTCAACATACGGTCCTTATCTGGTAAAGAGATCATATTTAAAACAGGTTTGTCCAAGATAAATTCAGAAATTAGTTTAACATCTAGTTGTTTAAAAGTAAGTTGTACTCATATTATATCTTGATCTATTAAGTCATAATCTTCAAATGTTTGATTAAGTCTTGCATTTATAGTATCTAATAAAATAGTAATATCAGTATCAGACTTAAAATCAAAGCCAAACTGATTACTACACATAGCATAACTATCATTATTGAATCTCACTTTAACAAAAACAGTATATAAACAATTAACTACAACATATTTATGAATCTTGTCTGTGAAACGGAGTTTATCGTAAATTTCATGCATGTAATAATCCGAATAATAAAATATTCACCTATTTTGTGTTTCTCTATACCTTTGCATTTTTTATCTTAGCACATCTAGTGACCATGTTTTAACATATGTGTAAACTACTACTTATGTAATTGTATTAGTAGGATAGTGCCAATGTTTTAATATATGTGTAAATTACATCATAAAGATAATAGTGGCACTATTATCTTTATTTTTTTTTTTACAATTAACAATATGTGATATATATTTATATTTTATAATGCCCTATTTAAGTTAATAGCATAGGAAAGTCCAAATCTATATAGGTTTATGCATATTTTTTATATTTATGTCTATATATAAT